GGAAAAGCCTATGTATGAACAAGGATTGATTTTACTTCCCCATCTAGCTACTCTAGGATGGGGAGTCGGTCCTGGTGGGGAAATCGTGGACACTTTTCCATATTTTGTATCTGGGGTACTTCACTTAATATCTTCTGCGGTTTTAGGTTTTGGTGGTATTTATCATGCACTTATAGGACCCGAAACTTTAGAAGAATCTTTTCCATTCTTTGGCTATGTATGGAAAGATAGAAACAAAATGACCACAATTTTGGGTATTCACCTAATCTTGCTAGGTGCTGGTGCTTTTCTTCTAGTGCTCAAGGCTTTGTATTTCGGAGGTGTATACGATACCTGGGCTCCCGGCGGTGGAGATGTAAGAAAAATTACGAACCCGACTCTTAACCCAAGTGCTATATTTGGTTATTTACTGAAATCTCCTTTCGGAGGAGAGGGATGGATCGTTAGCGTGGACAATCTAGAAGATATAATTGGAGGACATGTATGGTTAGGTTCCATTTGTATCTTCGGTGGTATCTGGCATATCTTAACCAAACCTTTTGCATGGGCTCGCCGTGCATTCGTATGGTCCGGAGAAGCTTATTTGTCCTATAGTTTAGCGGCTCTATCTGTCTTTGGTTTTATTGCTTGTTGTTTCGTTTGGTTCAACAACACAGCTTATCCTAGTGAATTCTATGGGCCCACCGGCCCAGAAGCCTCTCAAGCTCAAGCGTTTACTTTTCTAGTTAGAGACCAACGTCTTGGAGCTAGTGTGGGGTCTGCCCAAGGACCTACTGGTTTAGGTAAATACCTTATGCGTTCTCCGACTGGAGAAATTATCTTTGGAGGGGAAACGATGCGTTTTTGGGATCTCCGTGCTCCCTGGTTGGAACCCCTAAGGGGCCCTAATGGTTTGGACCTGAGCAAGTTGAGAAAGGACATACAGCCTTGGCAGGAACGACGTTCGGCAGAATATATGACTCATGCTCCTTTAGGTTCTTCAAATTCTGTGGGTGGTGTAGCTACCGAAATCAATGCGGTGAATTATGTCTCTCCCCGAAGTTGGTTATCCACCTCCCATTTCGTTTTAGGATTTTTCTTGTTCATAGGTCATTTGTGGCATGCGGGAAGGGCTCGTGCAGCTGCAGCAGGATTTGAAAAAGGAATTGATCGTGATTTCGAACCTGTCCTTTCCATGACTCCTCTTAACTGAAACAAGAAATAGAACCAGATGGAAGAGAAATAAATTCAATTTCATTACATCCATCTCCCATATCGGAGGGATAGGAGTATTTTCAAATACTCTCTTTCCAACTGGATCCTTCTAGCTCGGCTATATCCAGCCGAGCTATTCTCTTTTTTTTTTTTTTTTACTGGACCGGACTAATATAATTAATGTGATTGTTGAAAAAAAAACAGGAGAGAGAGGGATTCGAACCCTCGATAGTTTTTTTACTATACCGGTTTTCAAGACCGGAGCCATCAACCACTCGGCCATCTCTCCCGGAGACAACTTCTATTCTACCCCTTCAGATAATACCTAACTATAAGCATAAGGGACGAGACCAACCATACCTGTGACATATGATGATTTCTCATTATCATCTGGAATGGAAAAAAAGTTTGAAAAGCTCGATCAATTTCTGGTAAAATCCTTTTCGTAGTGCATTTGATCAGAATTTAAAATTGGGGATCGGATGGTATAGTCTATTCAATCTGTTGGGAGCTTGTAAGATCACAACCATGACTATTGCTTTCCAATCAGCTGTGTTTGCATTAATTGCTATTTCATTTTTACCAGTGATTGGTGTACCTGTTGCACTTGCCTCTCCTGATGGTTGGTCAAGTAGCAAAAATGTTGTATTTTCGGGTGTATCATTATGGATCGGATCAGTCCTTTTTGTAGGTATCCTTAATTCTTTCATATCTCAGATCTGTTCTAGATGTTTTAGGTTCAAACCCCCCCCCCCTCCCGAAGGGCTTTTTTATAGTTATTCTTAAGGACCTTCCTTTTCCCTTAAGGTCCAAGGAACCCAATGAAGGTGCTCAAGGGAGGGGTTTTTCGTAAATGAATTAATAATTGGACCATTAATAAATGGTATCTACTTACGAATGGGATTGAACATATATGTATTTTCAAAATGATGTTTCAATTTTATGAATATATATATATTCATAACGAATAAAATGCGGGTATGGTTGAATGGTAAAATTTCTCCTTGCCAAGGAGAAGATGCGGGTTCGATCCCCGCTACCCGCCCGTTACATGGAATATGAAAATGAATAGTTCATGTATTGATCGTATCTTTTCCTCACTTTTCATTAAAGTAAAAAAGTGATAATGAAAGAGTAATCCTTTATAAAGTGAGGGAGTCATTCTTTCCGGACCAAAATACTTCTTATGTTCTGGTCTGGCGGAGACAGGATTTGAACCCGTGACCTCAAGGTTATGAGCCTTGCGAGCTACCAGACTACTCTACTCCGCACCATTGATTTATATCATAAGCAGAATAGATGGGTACATCAAACAATCATGGAATATACTACCCCTATCCCAGGGGTAGGGGTAGTTTTCCATTATAACAATAAACTTCAATCACTTTTTTCTTTTTCCTACCAACTCGATTTTTTTATCCCGGGCAATAAACATGCGTGGGCCATCTCACGGAGTACGTGTCCGGACAATCCAAAGTCTCGATAGTTGGCTCTAGGTCTTCCAGTCGAAGAACAACGTCGATGGAGACGTGTAGGTGCACTATTACGTGGTGAAGATTGCAATTTTCTATGAATTTCCCATTTGTCATCCAATGATGAAACTTTGCTTTCATCCTCCAAAGATTTACGAATCAAATGATATTTTCGTTCCAGTGCTTGTCTTTTCTTTTCTCTCTGAATGAGACTCTTTCTCGCCATAATAGTTCAGTCGGTACTATTACCTACCAGGAATCAAAATATAGATCAGATTTGAGATGGATAAATATTACGTTGATTACTTTTTCTCTGTGCGGTATTGTCATTTATACAAAAATATCCCATTCACTTATTAAATTGATGAAGAAGAATTAACCAAATTTACCTGATGTAGAGGCAATTAAAAAAGCTGCATAAGTGAATATATAACCTACGGAAAAGTGAGCTAATCCAACTAATCGTGCTTGAACAATGGAAAGAGCTACCGGCTTGTCTCTCCATCGAACTAAATTAGCAAAAGGTGTGCGTTCATGGGCCCATGCAAGAGTTTCGATCAATTCCTGCCAATATCCACGCCAGGAAATCAGAAACATAAATCCAGTAGCCCAAACAAGATGCCCGAATAAGAACATCCATGCCCAAACAGATAAACTGTTCATACCGAAAGGATTGTATCCATTAATAAGTTGTGAAGAATTTAACCATAGATAATCTCTTAACCATCCCATTAAATAAGTGGAAGACTCATTAAATTGCGCTACATTACCCTGCCATAACGTTATATGCTTCCAATGCCAATAGAAAGTAACCCATCCAATAGTATTCAACATCCAGAAAACTGCCAAATAAAAAGCATCCCAGGCCGAGATATCGCAAGTACCACCCCGTCCCGGACCATCGCAAGGAAAACTATAACCAAAATCTTTCTTATCTGGCATTAGCTTGGAACCACGTGCATCCAAAGCACCTTTAACTAGGATCAATGTAGTTGTATGCAAACCTAGAGCAATAGCATGATGAACCAAAAAATCTCCAGGACCGATTGTTAAGAACAATGAATTATTATTATCATTAATAGCATTTAACCAACCAGGTAACCATATGCTCTTACCTGCCTCGAATGCTGGACCACTTGTCGAAGACAGGAGTACATCGAAACCATATAAGGTCTTACCATGAGCAGATTGTATCCACTGAGCAAATATGGGCTCGATCAATATTTGTTTTTCTGGAGTACCGAAAGCAAGCATAACATCATTATGAACATAAAGTCCCAAGGTATGGAAACCTAGTAATAAACTAACCCAACTAAGATGAGATATTATAGCTTCCTTCTGCTCCAACATTCTCGCCAATACATTATCCTTATTTTGTTCCGGATTATAATCCCTAATGAGGAATATAGCTCCATGAGCAAAGGCCCCTGTCATAATGAACCCGGCAATATATTGATGATGAGTATATAATGCAGCTTGGGTGGTGAAGTCTTGTGCTATGAATGCATAAGCGGGTAAAGAATACATGTGTTGAGCTACCAAGGAAGTTATAACCCCCAAAGAAGCTAAAGCAAGACCCAATTGAAAATGAAGAGAATTATTGATTGTGTTATAAAGACCCTTATGTCCGCGTCCTAAGCGGCCTCCTGGAGGAACATGTGCCTCCAAAATATCTTCTATACTGTGACCAATGCCAAAGTTGGTTCTATACATATGACCAGCAATTGAAAAAACAAATGCAATAGCTAAATGATGATGAGCCATATCAGTCAGCCATAAACTTTGAGTTTGTGGATGGAATCCTCCGAGAAGAGTTAGAATAGCAGTTCCCGCCCCTTTAGAGGTACCGAATAAGTGACTACTGGAATCAGGATTTTGAGCATAAAGATTCCACTGACCCGTGAAAAGCGGTTCTAAACCTTGGGGATGTGGTAATACATCCAAAAAATTATTCCATCTGACGTGCTCTCCCCTTGATTCAGGAATAGCAACATGAACTAAATGCCCTGTCCAAGCTAGAGAACTTACTCCGAAGAGTCCTGACAAATGATGATTTAGACGGGATTCGGCATTTTTGAACCATGAAACACTTGGTCTCCATTTAGGTTGTAAATGTAACCTACCCGCTATTAAAAAGATGGCAGAAACAAATAGCAAGAAAAGAGCTCCGGCATAAAGATCTTCGTTAGTGCGTAAGCCGATTGTATACCACCACTGATAAACACCGGAATAAGCAATATTGACTGGACCGGGAGCACCTCCTCGGGTAAAGGCTTCTATAGCTGGTTGACCAAAATGAGGATCCCAAATTGCATGAGCAATGGGTCTTACATGTAAGGGATCGCGTACCCATGCTTCAAAATTGCCTTGCCAAGCCACATGGAACAAATTACCAGAGGTCCACAGAAATATTATTGCCAACTGACCAAAGTGGGAAGCAAAAATTTTATGATAAAGGCGTTCTTCGGTAATATCATCATGACTCTCGAAGTCATGTGCGGTTGCAATACCGAACCAAATACGACGAGTAGTTGGGTCCTGGGCCAAGCCTTGGCTGAACTTTGGAAATCTTGATGCCATAATGCTTTTCAAATCCTCCTAACCATTATCCTACTGCAATAATTCTTGCCAGGAAGAACGCCCATGTTGTGACGATTCCACCCAGAAGGTAATGAGCTACTCCTACAGCACGTCCCTGTACAATGCTCAAGGCTCTGGGCTGGATAGCAGGAGCAACCTTCAATTTGTTATGGGCCCAAACGATAGATTCAATCAGTTCTTGCCAGTACCCACGGCCGCTGAATAAGAACATTAAACTAAAGGCCCAAACAAAATGAGCACCTAAAAATAAAAGACCATATGCAGATAATGAAGAACCATAAGATTGAATCACTTGAGAGGCTTGTGCCCAGAGAAAGTCACGAAGCCACCCGTTAATCGTAATGGAACTCTGTGCAAAGTTTCCTCCCGTGATATGAGTTACCACTCCCTGATCACTTATACTACCCCAAACATCGGACTGCATTTTCCAGCTGAAATGGAATATTACTACCGAAATTGCATTGTACATCCAAAATAAACCAAGGAAAACATGATCCCAGGCAGATACTTGACATGTTCCTCCTCTCCCAGGTCCATCGCAAGGAAAGCGAAAACCAAGATTCGCTTTATCGGGTATTAAACGGGAGCTGCGGGCGAATAGAACACCTTTAAGTAGGATTAAAACAGTCACATGGATAGTAAATGCATGAATGTGATGTACCAAAAAATCTGCGGTTCCCAATGGAATTGGTAACAAAGCCACCTTGGAACCTACTGTCACCAAATCACCACCTCCCCAGGTTAAGCTGGTACTCGCTGTTGCACCAGGAGCTGTTGAACCGGGTGCTGAAGCATGGGTGTTTTGTATCCATTGAGCAAAGATAGGTTGTAATTGTATAGCAGTATCTGAGAACATATCTTGAGGACGTCCTGGAGCGCTCATAGTATCATTATGAATATACAGACCAAAACTATGGAAGCCTAAGAATATACATACCCAGTTGAGGTGTGATATAATTGCATCACGATGTCTAAGAACGCGATCTAATAAATTGTTGTATTGAGTAGTTGGGTCATAGTCTCTTACCATAAAAATCGCTGCATGTGCAGCAGCGCCAACTATGATAAATCCACCAATCCACATATGATGTGTGAACAGAGAGAGTTGGGTACCATAGTCAATAGCTAAGTATGGATAGGGGGGCATCGCATACATGTGGTGAGCTACGACAATAGTTAAAGATCCTAAAAGAGCTAGGTTAATAGCTAATTGAGCATGCCATGAGGTAGTTAAGATCTCGTAAAGGCCTTTATGGCCTTCCCCCGTAAATGGACCTTTATGAGCTTCTAAAATGTCCTTGATGCTATGTCCAATGATCCAATTGGTCCTATACATATGACCGGCTATCAGGAAAAGAATTGCAATAGCCAAATGATGATGCGCAGTATCGGTCAGCCACAGACCCCCCGTTACTGGATTTAATCCTCCACGAAAAGTCAAAAAGTCTGAATATTCTGACCAATTAAGGGTGAAAAATGGGGTCAATCCCTCATCAAAACTGGGATAAAGTTGAGCCATAAGATCGCGATTCAAAATAAATTCATGAGGAAGTGGTATCTCTTTAGGATCCACTCCAGCGTCTAGAAGTTGGTTAATGGGTAAAGAAACGTGGACTTGGTGTCCAGCCCAACCTAGAGACCCAAGTCCTAGTAACCCTGCTAAATGATGGTTCAACATGGATTCTACATCTTGGAACCAAATCAATTTTGGGGCAGCTTTGTGATAATGGAACCAACCAGCAAAAAGCATTAACGCTGCACAGATCAATGCACCAATTGCAGTGCAGTAAAGTTGTAATTCACTGGTTATTCCAGATGCTCGCCAAAGCTGGAAGAACCCAGAAGTTATTTGTATCCCTCGAAAACCTCCACCTACATCCCCATTCAATATTTCTTGACCTACTATGGGCCAAACTACTTGGGCACTGGGTTTGATGTGAGTGGGATCACCCAACCATGCTTCATAATTGGAGAAACGAGCGCCATGATAGTACATCCCACTTAGCCAAATAAAGATGATGGCTAGTTGACCAAAATGAGCGCTAAATACTTTGCGAGAAATCTCTTCCAAATCATTGGTATGACTATCAAAATCGTGAGCATCAGCATGTAAGTTCCAGATCCAAGTGGTAGTATCAGGGCCCTTACTTAGCGTCTTTGAGAAATGCCCAGGTTTGGCCCATTTTTCAAAAGAGGTTTTTACAGGATCCCTCTCCACTAAGATCTTTACTTCTGGTTCCGGTGAACGAATGATCATTGAATTCTCCTCCTTTCCGGATGGGACATTAATAAGAAGAAACCTGCCAATAGGAATTAGTGAACTTCCGAGAGAGATATCTTAACTCGGTTCTCCCCTTATTTTCTAGTTTATGACTGGAGCGATTATGATACGGGAGTCGATCTGAGGCAGGTGTTCATATTTATTATGACATATTTCCGAGGTGCCCAATGGACCGTGGGCTGTTAAGACCCGGAAACAGCTTTTTTCCGTGTAATTTCAAAAAATATTTATCGGTTATTATTACATTGTTTCTAGATGGATAAAAATATATATACGGATATATATATTTTTATCCATCTATTTTTACTCCTCGTCCCATATCAAAAACCATCCATCCGTTATAAATCTTTATAACGGATCATTAATGAAAGACATCTACGAATGGATTTTACCCCTATTAAGAAGATCCATTAACAATTCAGAAACAGAATAAGGTATTTTTTTTTGATATTGTCAATATATTCCTATGAGATGTCGACAGAATAGAATCTCATTTTGGGTAATATTCTGGAACAATTCCATTGATTCCGAGAAAATAATATATTCAATAATGAAAACGATTTCCTTTTAATAGAAATTATCATTCTCCAAAACGTCCTGTAATCTTTAACCAATTTTGTGCTTCGATGTAATTGCCTGGAGCAAGTGCTATAGCTTGTTCCCAATACTCAGCAGCTTGATCGAACCAAGCCTCCGCAGTTTCAGGATCTCCTTGTCGAATGGCCTGTTCTCCTCGGTCGGGATAGGTCAACTTGGAAAAGTTTTCTTCCCTTAGAACCGTACTTGAGAGTTTCCTACCTCATACGGCTCAATCAACTATTCTTTAGTCCTCTACCCTAATTTCCAAAATATTATTGAATTTGAAATTATTCATTGGGATTTAAGATTAACCAAAGGACCAGAAAAAGTCAATGACATAAGTTTCTGATTTCACTTCCAATCAATTAAATGATCAGGTTCTATCTTTTCTCCTACCCTCAAAAAGATGAAGTATAGGAAGAGATATACTTCAGATTGATCATCCAAATCAAAGTCTTTTTGCAAGATAACTATCTCAGTTCCGTATAGAATTTTTGAAGAGTACTTTCCGTCCGGAGTACTTCACATCTTTAGGATCTGATGCTACACCGCTGCTCAATAGCTTAGTAGATCGACTCTATTACATAAGTTGATTCCTGATTCTTGTCAATGAGCAGATTTGATCGTATCAGCCCGAACCTTCTTTCAATAATTGATCTTTATGGTGCTTCCATCATCAATTCAATTTTTTATCCATGGAATACGTAGGCTTTATCTATCTATTCATATTCGGGCTCCTATGAGAGATGTTCTTTTTGCTACAGCTGATAAAAACCGTTACTTGGGACGGTGCATATGTAGAAAGCCTTTTCTTTTGTCCTTACCCGTAGTAGTTATTAACTAAGTTATTCTATGGTACAGATAGCCGCACGTAATGACAGATCAAGGCCGTATTATTAAGAGCTTGTGGTAAGGATGGGTTCCGTTCTAATGCCTGGAAATAATATTCCAAAGCCTTCGTATGTTCCCCATTACTTGTATGGACAAGACCTATATTATATAGTATATAACTTCGATCATAAGGGTCAGTTTCCGGTCGCATAGCTTCATAATAATTTTGTAAAGCTTCCGCATATTCCCCTTCCGATTGAGCTGACATCCGTTACGGTCGTTCATTCCATTGAAATGATCTCCGCTTCAAAACCGTACATGAGATTCCCACCTCATACGGCTCCTCCTTTCTTTACAGTACGTAATACGGGGAGTAATCCGTGAAATTAAAAAAAAAAAAAAAGATTCTGACCCAATATTATGAATTAACAGGGGCTAGTGTATTTCCAATGAATCTCTAGCCATCCTTCTTGCAAAGATTCTTTTCCAAAAACCAAGGATCTTAGTACTAGGAATGGAACCTCTAACAGTTTCTTTGTTCTTAACGCCCTGTATTCTCCGGGGATTAGTCACTTCAACAATCTCCGATGGTTCAATGATAGGGGTATCCGAAGTACAAACGAGATGGATGTTTGTTGTCCCAACCATTCTCACTACCCCTCGGAAAAGGGTAATGCATATGAGCTATAACGAAGCTTTTGTGTTGTCGATTTCCATACGTAGTGCTCTCTCCCCTCATGCGCACCTATCAGATAGGTTCCATTATACAAGCAAGGCCTATTGCATAGGTGTAACCTTTCGCTCGGTACTTAAATCCTCAGAAGATGAAAGCATCTAAGGTTGCATTGATCGGGGATACACGACAGAAGGAATTGTTCTATCTCCAGAACTCACCTTCACTGAGCGTAAGTTTTCTTTGATCCAATTTTGATTCCCGAATACCTTTTCTTTCCCAAAAAGGGAATAACGGAAAAAATATCAAATCACACCATCTCTGTAATAGGTAAATGCTTCTTTCTCCCCCGGAGCCATCGGGATTATTCGCAATAAGATATCCGCTACAATTGTGAAGGTCTTATCGATAAAATTGTCATTTCTCTGAGATCTAGGCATAGTCAATTACAGGTTTTCTAATTTCCTTCATTCCCTTACGCAAATGATTCCATGAACGAAATTTTTTCTGGTGCACAATACCATAAAATGTATTTCCTTACAATCGTAAATATGTCCTCATTCTATATATTCCAATTGATTCTTTAAAATGGGAATAGATAGGGAATATTTTGAATAATTGTTCATTAGTAATATTGATGAATAATAATGGAAAATAGATTTGTATTGAAAGAATACTAGATTCGGTGAACTCGATAAGTCCAGTTCGATCATGATCCGAACAAAGAAAGAGTTAAACGATCGAGCATTGCATAATGAGAATGCAATGCCTACCCAACAATTGTGTGCGCATATCGATATAGATAAAGCAATATCGATGAAAAATATGGTCATCATGACACAGGATCATTGCCAAAGAATTCATTCTTATACAATTGAATTGATAAGACGATCACTACAGATCCATATATGATCATACTATGGAATGGATCAGTTAATCTCAATCAAATTATTGATTGGGCGATCCGAATAAGATCCTTAGATCCACAAGGATTATTTAAGATTTCCTTAAATCGGAAAAAGTTTTATAAAATGTCTTTTCGTCTTTCCGGGGAGGATTGAATCATTATATTATCTATTTCTTTCCACAAGCTCGAACTGATCGTACCTGAACAAAAAGAATTCGTAAGTAACTCGCTATTCACTAATTTGATTAATTAGAACTAAGGGATCTCATAGGAAAGATGGCCGAGCGGTTCAAGGCGTAGCATTGGAACTGCTATGTAGGCTTCTGCTTACCGAGGGTTCGAATCCCTCTCTTTCCGTATTTTCGCCCTATTATTTGATTATAATCCATCGTTTTTCCAATCTATTTAATCCCAATAAGACGATCTGATCTCCTAATTCCGGGATCAATCTCCTTCTATTTGTGATATAGAAAATAGAACGAACATTGGTTCGTGGTATGGGAAAGGTAAAGACCATTTTAAGAAGCAATAAAAGTCTCGTGGATAACAAGATTATAATGTAACGGTAACGTACGGAAGGATCATAAAATGTCCCCTTCGGGGAGGGGCGAAAGAAGGGGGAAGAACATAATTTCAAATGTCCAGCAACCCAACCCCTCCTTTTCATTTCATTCTCGATTCAAGCTTGACGGGAATAATACTCTACGACCAGCAATTCATTAATCTTCAAACTGATCCATTTACTATCTATTATTTGATTGATGAATCCTTTATATTGTAACGAATTAAAAGTCAAATGATTTGGCAATATATCTCTCTGGAACAGATCTATATTCTTTCTAATTATAGCTCTCAATCTTTGTTGATCTCTTATAGTAATAACATCTTGGGGTTTGCAAGGGTAACTTGGTATATCTACCATATGGTCATTGACCCGGATATGTCCATGATTAACTAATTGTCTAGCTCCGGGAATGGTGGGAGCCATACCCAATCGAAAAATAATATTATCCGAACGCATTTCAAGTAATTGCAATAGGACCTGGCCCGTTGATCCCTTAGCTCTTCTAGCTATACGAACATATTTAAGTAATTGTCGCTCCGTTAGTCCGTAATGAAAACGCAATTTCTGTTTCTCTTCTAGCCGGATACGATATTGAGAGATTTTCCTGGAAGAAGACCGGTTAATAGAATCATTTCTGTATTTGGGTCTTTTACTAGTGAGCCCTGGTAAAGTTTTCAGACGACGTATTATTTTTAAACGAGGTCCCCGATAACGGGACATAGAAACTCCTTATTCAATTAACAAATAGTGCTGGAAAGAAGAAAGAATAGTATAACCCGTACGAGTACTGGAATTCTTTTATATGAAGAACGAAGATCTTTCTCAAATTTGTTATAGATCCTAATAGCTCCAATAATTCATCCCGTTCCTAGTTGGGAGTAAGTGATCGTGGCATGACGGACCCGACGAACGATCGGAAGAGTATTCTCCATTCCATCTTGATCCTAAACTTTGTGGATTATGGAAATGAGAGGAACGGAAAAGAGCCAGCTATCGGGATCGAACCGATGACCATCGCATTACAAGTGCGATGCTCTAACCTCTGAGCTAAGCAGGCTCAATGGAATATAACTCCTCATTTCATTGGCGTGAGATCCGTAGATTCTTTTGGAATCCTAACAATTATAGCGCGAATCAGATTCAATGACGCAATCCAGATTACAATTACAATGGAACATCACCTGAATGTAGATTAAAAGGACAGAAAAGGGAAGTAAGGAAGGGTCAATTGATATCGATAATTTGACTCACTATTCCAAATCGACTAGAGGAGGATAATAACATTGCATTGAAAATGCAGAAATAATATAATGATTCCCAGTCACATTCGATTGGGGTAGAGATAGAGATGGCGAGAGAGGGGGAGTAGGAGAGGATATTTCTTCCACCCAATATTGAGCAAATATCCAATGAATAACGCTGATGGAGATTACATAATAGGATTAGATTAAGGTATGATCTCGTTCTCCGAGAAGGGGATATGGCGGAATTGGTAGACGCTACGGACTTGATCGAATTGAGCCTTGGTATGGAAACCTACCAAGTGATAGCTTCCAAATCCAGGGAACCCTGGGATATTTTGAATGGGTAATCCTGAGCCAAATCCGGTTCATAGAGAAAAGGGTTTCTCTCCTTCTCCTAAGGAAAGGGATAGGTGCAGAGACTCAATGGAAGCTATTCTAACGAATGAACCTCATTTGGGGTCCAATACTCTATTTATAGAACGTTCTATTTACACCTCGAAAGTAGGAATGTTATATAACATCAAACAAAACTCGCGATCAGAACTTGAATTGTTCCAAGCATTTTATTCGTAAAATAGATGCCAGATTCGAGTTGAAGTAATAATTTTACATTAAGTAATCAAATTATGAACTTATCTACTCTAGATAGGGAGTTGAATCAGTTTTTGGAATAAATGATTGGACGAGGATAAAGATAGAGTCCAATTCTACGTGTCAATGTAAACAACAATGCAAATTGCAGTAGAAGGAAAATCCGTTGGCTTTATAGACCGTGAGGGTTCAAGTCCCTCTATCCCCACCCAGGTTCATTCCCGAACGACTGATCTATTTTATCCAATTCCGTTAGTTCAAATCCATTCTCACTTCTCTTTGACCTCACTATTTCATTTATTCATGTTTATTTATTCATGAAGAGAAGAAATGGGAACATTAATCTTTCCATCTTATGACAAGTTGAGTTGATCAGTGGATCAATTCATTTTGTCATATATGATCCACATAGATGTGATCATTTGGAAATTATTCGATCGCAGTCGATTTTTTATCGTATTAGTTATTTCCAGATCGAAAAGAATAAAGATCATTCTAAAAACTGGGAAAAATCCATTTCTTCCTTATTTTTAGTTGACACGAGTTAAAACCCTGTACCAGGATGATCCACAGGAAAGAGCCGGGATAGCTCAGTTGGTAGAGCAGAGGACTGAAAATCCTCGTGCCACCAGTTCAAATCTGGTTCCTGGCAAGATGTCAACAATGTATCCATATCCATCTAGATAGAAGAGATAGATGGATATGGATACATTGCATGGATATTGACATACGTATCTATATGTAAATACGGATACACCCTGATCAAAATAGATAGATTAATAAATCTATTCTGTTCTCTCCCTCTTCTTTGCTCATATTGTCCTTCCCTGTCCGTTCAAATTGGATCCCAATACTCTAAAAAAGTAGGATCAAGAACTTGGAGGGTAAGATATTACGGTGGGAATAGAATCTATTATAAGCTCTAGTATAATATCAATCGGATCCTCCTTTTGGTTCTCGTACATCGTGTGTGCGTGATACATCATTTCTGATCTGATGCGTCAATAAAATATTTGGATTCGTTAATCCATCCCTATCCCATATCCGGGAATATGGAAGAATAGAATGGAATGGATAAGAATTTGGCTCCGATACTAGTCGGAATCTATTCAGTCCGTCCGAACCGAAATGCGTTATAGCACATCTATAATAGCCTCTGGTTCAAGTGGGCAACTCGGCGAATGGACATCCGCAGGAATTAACTTATCTACTCCGCGAACGGTACTATAAGAAATAATCTGTACCAAACATTTCTCTGTAATAGAACATGCTCCCATGGTAACTACATATTTTGGTTCGGGCATTTGTTTGTATAATCAATCTCACTAAAGACCATTCCGATGCTCCTTTTCGCTACGCATGAACTGAACCAACGATCGATGAAAATAAGCACGAGATCTTAAGCTTTTATAAATGCGGATATACCCTATATACTGGAACTCATAGCCCATAGATAAAGGGAGACTGTTCCAACCTCAGGAACAACAAGAACTGGAGCGAACATGTAATGATCCTAATTAATGAAATGTTACTCAAATGTCTGTTGATAATACTTGACATGAATCAAATATGAGAGAATTTGATTGGGTCCCGAACTACCCAATTTAAGATCCGAGTCTATACTCATATTATAGAATGACTATGTTTATGATCTTTATCCAGCATCCATGGCTGAATGGTTAAAGCGCCCAACTCATAATTGGCGAACTCGCGGGTTCAATTCCTGCTGGATGCAGGGGAACTGCCCATATCCATTATTTATGGAATGGGAAGAAGGATGAGGAATAACAACAAACATTCACTAGCCTATGATATATCTGTATAATAAAATTTGTATATGATTCGATATAATAGCTACAGGCATTATGGGAAAAAAAGGTAAAAAGAAGAAAAGAAAGATAGAAAAAAACGAAGGGAGGGAAAAAAATTGATGGATGGGGTGAAATATCCAGTACTTACAGAGAAAAGTATTCGTCTATTAGAAAGGAATCAATATACTTTTAACGTCGATTCGCAATCGAACAAAACAAAGATTAAAAATTGGATTGAGCATTTCTTCGATGTTAAAGTAATAGCTATGAACAGTTATCGCCTCCCTGAAAAAGGAAGAAAGAGAGGGTCAATGATAGGACATCCAATACGTTGTAAACGTATGATTATTACACTTCAAACCGGTGATTCTATTCCACTCTTTTCAGAACAATAAGATTTTCAAATTGAAACTAAATGGCCATCCGTGCATATAGAATTTTAACTCCGGACACACGCAATAGATCCGTATCAGATTTCGATGCAAGAGTGCAGTTTGACCCGCAGAAGAAATTGACCTCTGGACAGCATCATTGTGGGAAAGGTCGTAATGGAAGAGGAATTATTACCGTAAGACACAGGGGCGGAGGTCACAAGCGTTTGTATCGTCAAATTGATTCTCGACGGGATAAGGAACACATATCGGGAAAAATTGTAACCATAGAATACGACCCTAATAGAAGTGCATACATTTGCAAGGTACACTACAAGAATGGTGATAAGATGTATATTCTGCATCCCAGAGGGGTCATGATTGGAGATACTATTCTTTCTGGTCCAAAAGCTTCTATATCAATAGGAAATGCCCTACCTCTGAGTGCGGTTTGAATTATTAATTCACGTGATCGGAAGCAACCGATTGGGTTTACAGCGAAACCTATAAATCTATCACTGATCCAACTAGCATACTTTTACGGGACGAACCCCAAAGGGAAACTGAGGATAAATGACAGCAGGTGATTGGATTCCAAAATTGTTCATATCGGATCATTGGTTCTGAAGATATGATAATATGGAGAGGACCAGATTGTTTGTCCGAAGCATGAACAAAATGGGAAGCACCCTTGAAAAAGACAAGTTACTCACATTTGATCTGATGGTCAGAGGCAGATTCGGAGCTGGACAGTGGTAATAATTCCCAAAAGGAAAAGATGGGGAGAGGACAAAAAGTTGAAAGAGAGAGAATAGAAAAAGATGTTTAATATGCCTCCTACGTTATCCATAACATACGAAAGTATTAGCGTAATTTGATAAAGTCATTCATTCTGAATGCTACATAAAGAATATAAGCCAGATGATGGAATAGAGAGACTTAGGATGTAGAAAATCGGGACATAAAGAATAAAATAGATGCCCTTTCTCATCTCGATTCTATTTATGAGATATATGTGAAATCTCATATACATCCAGAAAGCTGTATGCCCTGAGAGAGGCTTGTACAGTTTGGGAAGGGATTTTTATTCATCGGAATAAGAGTCTACTTCAACCAATATGCCCTTAGGCACGGCTATACATAATATAGAAATAACACTTGGAAAAGGTGGACAATTAGCTAGAGCGGCAGGTGCTGTAGCAGAACTGATTGCAAAAGAAGATCGATCGGCCACATTAAGATTACCATCTGGAGAAGTTCGTTTAATATCTGAGAACTGCTCAGCAACAATTGGACAAGTGGGTAATATCAATGCAAAGAATAGAAGTTTCGGTAAAGCCGGAGCTAAACGTTGGTTGGGTAAGCGTTCTGAGGTAAGAGGAGTAGCTATGAACCCTGTAGACCATCCTCATGGAGGTGGGGAAGGAAGAACCCCAATTGGCAGGAAAAAACCCGTGACCCCCTGGGGCTATAGTGCGCTTGGAAAGAAAAGTCGGAAGAGGAATAGATACAGTGATGCTTCAATCCTTCGTCGACGTGAGTAAGAATGGTTGGATACCCATAAAAAAAAAAAAAGAGGAAAGAAAGGTAATTGATCATGGCACGTTCACTGAAAAAAAATCCTTTTGTGGCTAATCATTCATTGAGGAAAATTAAAAATCTAAACATAAAGGAAGAAAAGAAGATAATAGTGACCTGGTCCCGGGCATCTGTCATTGTACCCGCAATGATCGGTCATACAATTGCTGTTCATAATGGGAGGGAACATTTACCCATTTATGTAACAGATCGTATGGTAGACCATAAATTGGGGGAATTTGCACCTACTTTACTTTTTCAGGGACATGCGAGAAACGATAAGAAATCTCGTCGTTAATTGAGAGATACTTGTCATTCATTGGGGAGGGTGAAGTCAATGGGAAATAATAGTTCAGGTCCAAAGATACGAGCTTTGGCGAAAAATATACGTATGTCTGCTCATAAAGCACGTAGAGTCATTAATCAAATTCGTGGTCGTTCATATGGACAAGCACTTATGATACTGGAACTGATGCCTTATGGGGCCTGTTATCCCATATCACAATTAATTCATTCTGCGGCGGCGAATGCAAATCACAATATGGGTTTGAACAAAGCCAATTTACTTGTCGGTAGAGTTGAAGTGAATGAAGGTACTGTTTTCAAAAGGGTTCAACCTAGAGCTCAGGGACGTGGTTATCCAATACAGAAACCCACTTGTCATATAACTATTGTATTGGAAGAAATCTCCAGATCGAATGATCCCATTATGTCAATAGAATCCCGAGAAAGAGGATAGATATGGCACAGAAAATAAATCCACTTGGTTTTAGACTGGGTGTAACTCAAAATGATCGTTCCCATTGGTTCGCACAACAAAGGAATTATTCCAAAGATCTCCGAGAAGATCAGAAAATACGTACTTGCATTGAAAACTATGTACGAACACATATAAAGAGCTCCTCGAATTATGGAGGAATTGCACGTGTAGAGATTCGCAGAAAGATCGATTTGATTCAGGTCAAAATCTATATTGGATTTCCCAACTTGTTGTTAATAGAAGGTAGGGGCCAAGGAATTGAAAAATTAAGAAACGATGTACTAAATATGCTTGATTCTGTGGATCGAAAACTTCACATTGCTATAGAAAAAGTTGCGAAACCCTATAGAAAACCTAATATTCTTGCGGAGTATATTGCCCTACAACTAGAGAATAGAGTTCCATTCAGAAAAACAATGAAGAAAGCTATTGAACTGGCTGAACGGGAAGATGTAGAAGGTATTCAGATCCAAATCGCAGGACGTCTCGACGGAAAGGAAATTGCCCGGGTCGAATGGGACAGGGGAGGTAGGGTTCCCCTACAGACAATTCGAGCTAGGATTGATTATTGTTATTATCCGGTTCAAACCATCTATGGAGTTTTAGGGATCAAAATTTGGATTTTAGAGGATTAGAAAGAATTGGTTTTTTTCCTAATCTGCCCGATCATGGATCATCAATTCTATCAGATCGAATATCAATTAGATTTACCATTTTGGAACCGTGCTATGCTTAGTGTGCGACTCGTTGGAATCGAGCTTTTCATTCTTTTCCGGAGTTATGGAGAACTCGAAATAAGAACGGATTGGTCTCTGGTATAAAGAAACTAGAGACTAACTCATTGCTTCATATTGCCAAGATCCAATAACTATGGTAAATATACCTCGTAAAGACTTTCTTCCACGAGAGAAAAAAGGATATTTTGATCTTTCGTGAAGCGAGAAAGGTGTTTGGTAATGCGGAAAAAGAAAAAAAAAAAAAGAAGAAGGAGAATTGAAATCTTCTCCCAATATTGTATGGTTAATTAATTACCCTCCGAAAAGCAGTGTGATAAAGCATAAGAATCATCCTGATTCATTCAAGGAAGATTGAAGGGATTCAGTTTATGAAGGAGAAAGAGCTTCGGATCGATGGAAACTAAGGAAATTGATTCCATAACAGATGAAAAGAAAGCTCCATTGCAGAGGTAAGACCTGGGCATTTAGATAGAAGCTATGGAACGATGGAACCTATGACTGCATAAGATCATATAGGAATCTTAATCATTCATTGGATAGGATGGCGAAATAAACCAAAAACGAATTAATCTCATTGGATGGAGTCTATAAGTAAGTCGACCCCATGGAGCAAATACCGAAAGAGTCCATATTCGCCTGTGAAATTATTTATTAAGAGTCTCGTTGGATTGAAATAAAGAGTTATTCGTCCCATAAATTAGATTCTATTTATGATATGCGTAATGCGTAGATATAGACTCATTTATATATAACTAATAACTAACTACACATTGTCCAATTTGATATAGATTCTTCACAAGGAGCCGGATGAGAAGAAACTTTCATGTCCGGTTCTGGATTAGAGATGGGATCAAAATACTATAAACCATCGACTATAACCCAAAAAGAACAAAATTTCGTAAACAACATAGGGGAAGAATGAAAGGAGTATCTTCTCGTGGCAATCGCATTTGTTTCGGTAGATTCGCTCTTCAAGCACTTGAACCGGCTTGGATCACATCTGGGCAGATAGAAGCCGGACGAAGAACGATTACTCGTTATGCCCGTCGTGGCGGAAAAATATGGATACGTATATTTCCCGACAAACCCATTACAATGAGACCTGCGGAAACACGTATGGGTTCCGGGAAAGGATCTCCCGAATATTGGGTATCTGTCATCAGACCAGGTCGAATACTTTATGAAATGGGCGGAGTATCCGAAACCGTCGCTAGAGCAGCTGCTAGAATAGCTGCATACAAAATGCCTATACGTACTCAATTTGTTACTATTTAACCCATACAGAATGAAAGAGCTATTTCTGGTGGAAAAAGATTATTAGTTCATAAGAACCCTTCTCTCTCTTTTTTTTTTTTGTTATCCGCCGAAGTAACAAATCTTTTGGAGGAAAAATGATTCAGTCTCAAACTTATTTGAATATAGCGGATAACAGTGGAGCCCGAAAAATAATGTGTATTCGAGTTCTAGGAGCAAGTAATCGTAAATCCGCTCATATAGGTGATGTTATCATTGCTATAATTAAAGAAGCAGTACCTAACATGCCCCTGGAAAAATCAGAAGTAGTTAGAGCCGTAGTTGTACGCACCTGTAAAGAACTTGAACGTGACAATGGAATGATGATACGATCTGATGACAATGCAGCAGTTGTCATTGATCAGGAAGGAAATCCAAAAGGAACTCGAGTTTTTGGTCCGGTTGCTCAGGAATTGAGACAATTGAATTTCACAAAAATAGTTTCATTGGCTCCCGAAGTCTTATAAGTACTTATCAATCTTGTAGAGACCTTCTACTGATAGTTCATAAAATGGTATATGGATCAATTCATTGCACCTCAGGCATATTCCTCGAAGAAAATTGAACATGCCTTTTATATCGAGACCAGGAATTCCTAAGAATTCCTTCGTCATGGGTAACGATACTATTGCCAATCTAATTACTTCTATAAGAAACGCCGACATGGTAGGAAAAGGAACGGTTCGAGTAACAGCTACTAATATTAGCAAGAACATCGTAAGGATCCTTTTACGAGAAGGTTTTATAGAAGATGTTAGGGAACATCAGGAAGGCCAAAAATCTTTTTTTATATCGACTTCAAAATATCGGAGAAGGAAAGAAAGGACATATATAACCACGTCAAAGCGTACCAGCAAACCTGGTTCGAGGATTTATTCCAATTATCGAGAAATTCCAAAAGTTCTAGGTGGAATGGGGATCGTAATTCTTTCTACTTCCCAAGGAATTTTGACGGATCGAGAAGCTCGACAGAAAAAAATTGGAGGAGAAATATTATGTTATGTATGGTAATTGATCTCAATTTTGTCCAAAAATATTGATTCTGTAAGATATCCCCATGGTATGAAAAGTCGGAGCAAGTTTGGTTCGAGACACCATTCATCTTCATCCAAGCACGTTAGTCAATTTTTTTTATCAAAAGAGGAGGAGATTCGATGAACAAACAGAATCTGATCCATGCGGAAGGTTTGGTTACTGAATCACTCCCCAACGGTATGTTTCGAGTTCTGACAGATAATGGATGTCAGATTCTGACTCATATTTCGGGTAGGATTCGACGTAATTCCGTACGAATACTACCAGGAGATAGGGTCAAGGTCGAATTAAGTGCTTATGATTTAAGCAAAGGACGTATAATATATAGACTTAGCAACAAATCTTCAAACGATTGAATCACCTTTTTAACATCTGATGGGGATCGAGAATCATAGATTAAATAGACTCTCTTTCTCAAGGAACAGAATGTAATATGAGCAAATTGGAGGGTCACAAATATGAAAATTCGTGCTTCTATTCGTAGAATTTGTGGAAAATGTCGACCAATTCGTAGACGGAAACGAGTTATGATAATTTGTTCCAATCCGAGACATAAGCAAAAACAGGGGTAATCTTCCTCTATATCAATGAACGGATCTAGTGGTAAAATAGATTTCGATATGCATTTTTCGAACTGAACTCATAATGATTAATATGTCAAAAACTACAAGAAGAATTGGTTCACGTAGGAATGAACATCGAGTACTCAAAGGAGTTATTCACGTTCAAGCAAGTTTTAACAATACCATTGTGACTGTTACAGATGTACGGGGACAAGTTTTGTCTTGGTCTTCTGCCGGTGCCTGTGGATTCAAAGGCACAAGGAGAGGTACACCATTTGCTGCCCAGACTGCAGCAGAAAATGTTATTCGTACATTAATGGATCGGGGTATGGAACGAGTAGAAGTTATGATAAGTGGTCCTGGTCGGGGGAGAGATACAGCATTACGAACCATTCGTAGAAGTGGCATACTATTAAGTTTTGTACGTGACGTAACCCCTATGCCACATAATGGATGTAGACCTCCCAAAAAGAGACGTGTGTAAGAATTGAATGAATTTCAAGAGAAAGAAATGATTTAATAATCTGATCAAATAATCTTGGTATGATTCGAGATGAAATCTCAGTCTCTATTCAGACACTACGATGGAAGTGCCTCGAATCCAGAGCATACAGTAAGCGTCTTCATTATGGCCGTTTTGCTCTATCCCCGCTCTGCAAGGGTCGAGCCGATACAATAGGCATCGCAATGCGAAGAGCTTTACTTGGAGAAGTAGAAGGAACATGTATCACACATGTTAAATTGGATAACATAAAACATGAATATTCCGCGATAATAGGTATTGAAGAATCGGTACATGACATTTTGATGAATCTAAAAGAAATTGTACTTAGAAGTGATTCGTACGGAATCCGAGAAGCTTCTATCTATATCGTTGGACCTAGAAATGTAACTGCTCAAGATATCATATTACCACCTTCTGTGAAAATAATTGATACTACACAACATATAGCTAGACTTACTAAATCAATTACTTTTGATATAAGATTACGAATTGAAAAAAATCGCGGATATATTATACATAGTCCAAATAATTATAAGGACGGAATTTTTCCTATAGATGCTGTTTTTATGCCTGTTCGCGATGCGAATTATAGTATTCATTCCTATGGGAGCGGAAATGAAATACGAGAAGTCCTTTTCCTGGAAATATGGACGAATGGGGGGTTAACTCCTAGAGAGGCACTTTACGAAGCTTCTCGAAATTTGATCGACTTATTAATTCCCTTCCTGCATGGAGAGGAACAGAACATCGATGGAATGAACAATAGAAAAGGGTCTTCTAATATGCCTCCTTTCCCCCTTTCGCACGTATTTACTGATACGGGGGAAACAAAAGAAAAAATTGCATTTCAACATATTTTCATTGACCAATTAGAGTTACCCCCCAGAACCTATAACTGTCTCAGAAGAGCCAATATACATACATTATTGGATCTCTTAAATTATAGTCGAGAAGATCTAATGAGAATTGAACACTTCGGCAAGGAATCTATCGAACAGGTATTGGAAGTTCTACGAAAACGTTTTGCAATTAATCTACCCAGAAATTAGTTTCAGGTTCATTAAAAGGTTCCATTACATTCCATTTCTTCATTCATTTCCTTTCCCAAGTTATTCTGGAGAGTAATGAGAATAATTTCATTTAGAATCTTTGACATATCTCTATTTCATAAAATATTTGAAATAAATCTCTGACAAGATGGGTATATCTAGGGAGATATAATTTGTCTTAAAGAAACTACTCCCTAGATATATGAATAAAAAATGAAGAGATTTTTATATTCGACAGTTGGATCAAATTGGAAAAGACCTAAAGTTAAAGATTCATCAATAGGCAACGCTGCCCCAATACCTAACCAAAGGGCTACTGCAGTACCGATCAAGGATACTGTTGTAGCTACTGGACGACGAAATGGATTCTGAAATTGATTCACATTCTCTAGAAAAGGCACCGTCAATGATCCCGCGGGTACTGAGGCCATTAAAAGGACACCTAATAATTTGTTAGGTACTGTACGAAGTATTTGGAATACGGGGAAAAAATACCATTCGGGCAATATCTCCAAAGGAGTTGCAAATGGATTTGCTGGTTCACCAATCATTGATGGTTCTAGAACCGCTAAACCTACTGTACATGCAATAGTACCTAAAATTACTACTGGAAAAATATATAAAAGATCATTGGGCCAGGCAGGCTCTCCATAATAATTATGTCCCATACCTTTAGCTAATTTAGCCCTTAATACAGGATCATTCAGGTCAGGTTTCTTTGTTATTGGGATAAGTAGATCTCGATGGATCTATCCCCCGAAAGAACCGGACATGCCAATTTTGATCATCCGGCTCGAACAATAACTGGAGGAAGTATATATCACTTATTTTTCTCGTGATGGAAGACGGATTGGAATAATAGGAACTAATAATGTTCATGATCATCCATCATTGGTAATTTTCTTATTCCAGTTAAATGCTCATTACCCAAGTAAGCTCACAAATTCGATCATGATCGATATGCTTTTTGGACCATCTTAGTCCTTGTAATTTGTGTTTATTATCACGAATAGACTTAAAAAGTTTTTTTACATACAAGGTATTGACTTGTTATTGATCTGGCCTCTCTTCTTCCTTAGATCCCTTCTTTCACTCCGATAGTTTTTTTCCGTCGAAATGGATGCAAGGAAAATGGATGCATTTTCACACTATGAAAAGGATAAATAAAGTCATATGATCCAATTATTGATTATATGAAAATATTACCCCATTGACCGGATCTCACGGAGCCCTTCCTGATCCGGATTCGATCATAGAAATAATTCTCTTGGAACGGAAAAAACTGACTGATGCTTTTCCACCCAGGTGCTAAACTTCCTATTTCTGATAAGGAAATTGGGACAGAGACACATTTTTCTCAGAAATTTTGATGTGGTAGATCGGAGAAACTGCATGGCCTAATCAATAGTTCAAGTCACACACTCCCATAATCCATCTTCTCCGTCTGAGAATCTACTCCAATTATTTGTTTGTATTGGATGAATAATACTCCAAAATCGAAAGGAGAAATCCGAGGACCATATTTTCTATTTTCTATGGATATTTCCATTTTATAATAAGAAATATTCCTGGCGATGAGATATTACCGTCGTTACTCGGAACAATAAGTTATGAATAGTTATTTTTCATCTATCTTTTCTCTCTATAAAGGACCTGGAATACCTTGCTTACGGATCATTAGAAAGTGCATTGGCATAAATACAGCAGTAAGAAGGGGTAATATGAAAGTGTGTAAACTATAAAAACGAGTCAAGGTAGATTGACCCACACTAACACTTCCGCGTAATAACTCTACCAAAGGAGATCCTATTACAGGAATAGCCTCGGGCACACCGGTTACAATTTTAACTGCCCAATAACCAATTTGATCCCAGGGCAAAGAATAACCAGTTACACCGAAAGATACGGTCAGCACACCCAAAATTACACCCGTGACCCAAGTTAATTCACGGGGTTGTTTAAATCCACCTGTGAGATAAACACGGAATACGTGCAAGATCATCATTAGAACCATCATACTTGCCGACCATCGATGGATTGATCGGATTAGCCAACCAAAGTTAACTTCGGTCATTAGGTATTGAACAGAAGCAAAAGCTTCTGTAACGGTTGGACGATAGTAAAAAGTCATAGCAGAACCAGTAGCTACTTGTACTAAAAAACAGGTAAGTGTGATCCCCCCTAGACAATAAAATATATTGACATGAGGAGGAACATATTTACTGGTGATATCATCCGCAATCGCCTGAATCTCGAGACGCTCTTCGAACCAATCGTATACTTTATTGAGATAGGTAAACTAAAATTCCCCCTCTGAAAACCGTACATGAAAATTTTTGTTCATACGGCTTAAACAAGAACACACAAATGCTTTTGGACACAAATATATAATATAAATTGGGAAAATATCGAGATACTTGATGGTTCGTTGCCTGACCGGCTGGGGAAATGAGGATGATTCGAAACAATCCAGCATTTCTATTAGAAGACTTTATAGTGCCAAAATGAAAAATAGTGCCAAAATTTCAAGTCGGCTCATCCCTATGATAAATCACTATAGGCCTTTTGAACGATCTTTTACCCTATTCGTGTAATATAAGTTCCCTATAAAAGAACTAATATAGACGATCGATAGGAATTATCTTGTCGAGATCTCAATAGATGAATCAATCCAAACCTCAGATTTAGATTATACCCCGATGATTTTATCAAATCCCCAAAAAGTTCTCTGGGTAATAACCTTTTGATCTTCGCTCACTCAACGAAATATGCTAACTAAGAGAAAAAAGATACTAACTATAGAATTCTTTGGTCATAATCAGCATAATTATGAAGAGGGATAGATCTTTCAATTTATTTATTGGAAGCCTGGTGACGAGGAAATGATAGGTACAAACCATAGTTCAGATCTTCCTGGAACATATCTATAATAGACCTCGTGCTCTAGAGATTCACTATTCTATCAATTAAATATCCAACGAGGTAGGACCATCTTGATGAAGATAACAGATCGGTCTTCTGTACTATAAATATGGATCGATTTCAACAAGTCGCACACCCATATTCCAAAAATCCTTATAGAAAAGTAATTACACGATCAAACTATTGGAACAAGATAAGCTAAAAATGAAAAGACCCTATTTGATCTGGGTTTGGATCTCTCAGTTCTTTTTTTTTTTTTTTTTCTTCAAGAGCTCGCCGGACGGATTTTGGAGTTCCTTTAGCCCCAACTAACCGGGATACCATCCAATAAAACGGAAGAATTATAAATCTCCAAGATAATAGATAGGAATACTGCAAATAGAGCCATTGCAAAACCCATAAGAGGAGTAGTTCCCCATCCAGGAGCTACTTTACCATATTCCGAATTAAGCGGTTTTAAGGACCTTCCTACAAGGGTTGGTCTTGGCACGATTTTGGAAGTATCATCAATGGTCTGTGTAGCCATAGAAACTATTGCATTGGTTGAGATCTGTTAACTTTGTTATTATATCGTAAACATACCATGATATTGGGATCACCTAATAATGGAAACTGCAACCTTAGTCGCCATCTCCATATCTTGTTTACTTGTGAGCTTTACTGGTTATGCCCTATACACCGCCTTTGGGCAACCCTCTGAACAACTTAGGGATCCTTTTGAGGATCACGAGGACTAACAGAAAGAATGACCTTCCCTATAGGGGAAGGTCATTCTTTCTTTGATGGGAGAGAAAGAATGAGGATTTGGAGAAGTAAAATTATTTTCCCCCTTTAGTCGGAACTTTGGGTGGTTCTCGGAAGAAAATAGCGAAAAAGATTATCCCTAGGGTCGATACCAACAGGAATGTATAAACCAATGCTTCCATAGATTCGATCGTAATTTACAATTATGGAGATAGCTTTCGTACTAATATTGATTAGAGAAGAGATAGGAGCAATATCATACCACTTGTCTCTTAGTAGTTGGATCTCCCAATTTTTGGAATGCTCCAAATTCTATTCGAGCATCCAAATCCGGGTCGATACCAGCAAAAACATCTCTGAATAGGGTTCTAGAACCATGCCAAATGTGTCCAGAAAAGAAAAGGAGAGCAAATGTAGTATGTCCAAAAGTAAACCAACCCCTTGGACTACTACGAAAAACACCATCGGATTTTAGAGTAGCACGATCTAATTCAAAAATTTCACCTAATTGAGCGCGTCTAGCATATTTTTTAACTATAGCGGGATCACCAAAACTAACCCTGTCAAGTCCACCACCATAGAACTCAACAGTTACACCTACTTGTTCAACACTATACTTTGATTCTGCCCTCCTAAAAGGAACATCGGCTTTAACAATTCCTTCTTTGTCTACCAGAACTACTGGAAATGTTTCGAAAAAGGTAGGCATACGACGTACAAAAAGCTCATTTCCCTCCTTATCTTTGAAGATAGGGTGTCCTAACCAACCAACAGCTATTCCATCTCCATTGTCCATTGCACCTGCTCTGAATAACCCTCCCTTAGCTGGATTATTACCAATGTAATCATAAAAAGCGAGTTTCTCGGGAATTTTTGACCAAGCTTCCGATAGGCTCAAATTTTCGGCCAGACCGGCACGAACCCGTCGATCTATTTCTTGTTGGAAGTATCCCTGATCCCACTGGTAACGGGTGGGACCAAATAATTCGACCGGAGTAGTTGCGGAGCCATACCACATGGTTCCGGCAACAACGAAAGCTGCAAAAAACACAGCAGCAATACTGCTGGATAGGACCGTTTCAATATTCCCCATGCGTAATCCTATATATAAACGTTGGGGAGGACGAACACTGAGATGGAATAGACCTGCTAATATACCCAATATACCTGCTGCAATATGATGAGAAGCTATTCCTCCCGGAACAAAAGGATCAAAACCTTCAGCTCCCCATGCCGGATCCACTGGTTGTATTTTTCCAGTTAGTCCATAAGGATCAGACACCCATATCCCAGGACCATACAAACCCGTTACATGAAATGCTCCAAATCCGAAACAAGCTACTCCTGAGAGGAATAAATGAATTCCAAATATTTTTGGCAAATCTAAACAAAGTTTTCCCGTACGTTCATCACAGAATAGTTCCAGATCCCAATATACCCAATGCCAGATAGCTGCCAAAAAGCACAGGCCAGAAAACATGATATGTGCCCCAGCCACACCTTCATAACTCCAAATACCAGGATTAGTTACAGTTTCTCCGGTGATGCTCCATCCACTCCATGAATTCTTTATTCCCAAACGAGTCATAAAAGGTATAACAAACATACCTTGTCTCCACATTGGATCAAGAACAGGATCGGATGGATCAAAAACTGCTAATTCGTACAAAGCCATTGAACCAGCCCAACCAGCAACTAGAGCTGTATGCATTATATGTACAGAAATTAACCGACCAGGATCATTCAATACGACGGTATGAACGCGATACCAAGGCAAACCCATGAAAACACCCCTTTATCGGAAAAAGTAGACACTATGTAACTTTCTCACATTTGATTGGAATAGATCATGCTATCGAGCTAGACCCCCGGATCATCTCGAAGGTTAACATATATTCACTTGGACATTGCTAATGATGGAACAGGTTCGAAACAATTCTGTTCATACATAATAGCAGGGAGAAGCAAATCATACATAATAGCAGGAATAAGCAAAGATATTTTATCTTTTGTATGTACCAATACACAATGTGGGGATTGGTCCCATTTATACTGAAAAAACGCATAAATACCTGTTCATTATTCCATGAACCTGCGAAAAAAGAGGAAACTAGATCTCCCTATTCATCCTTCCGTTCGTCCATGAACGATATCTCCTTTCCTTTCCGTAGAAAGATCCGAAGTTATCCGTTTTCAGGATCAATAGTGACCGAACGGAGAGAGAGGGATTCGAACCCTCGGTACGGATAATCCGTACTACGGATTAGCAATCCGCCGCTTTGGTCCGCTCAGCCATCTCTCCAAAATGGAATGTAACAAAATGAATGGTGGAGTGAAGATGTATACCATAGCATGTACGGATTGTATCGACAATACAATGAATATAGCAATTATTCAGTTAGATAAAAACCAATCTGGCGAATCGTATTGTTCATTTCGTTAAAAAAGATTCTTTTCTTTTATTGGCCTGGCCACACCGGCCAGGCCAAACCAAGAAAAGTCAGGAATCAATAATACAGCGCTCTACCTAATCTGAGCGCTAAAATCATTGTTATAAAAGCAAGAAAAAAGGCTATCACAAATTGAGCTATCATCTCTTCATTCCCTCTCCAATCATTTTGAATAAATGAGTTACACGGAACGGATTAGTCCATTTATTTCTCTCCAGTATCCAATTTGATTATCTAGATATTGAAATACATCAATGGGCTCTCTTTTATGTATTATTGGAAAGATATCAGTTGCTCAAGGCTATTGTAAAGATATTAGTTGCTCAAGGCTATAGTTTCCTAATCGAAACTACACAGATGGGGAAGGAGAAGAGAAAATAGAAGTGTGAAAAGTGATTGATCTTGACAACATTTTATTCATACATCCATCAAGTCGATGGGATCATAGGGGTGAAAGAAAACGAAATGAATCTAGAGGTTATTGCACAGCTCACTGTTCTGACTCTGACGGTTGTATCGGGTCCATTAGTAATTGTTTTATCAGCAGTTCGCAAAGGTAATTTATAATTACAATGAGCCATCTCCGGGAATGAAATACTATTTACCCAAGTATTGAATCTCCGGGGATGGAGATTCATGTAATGATGAAAACGAGGTAATGATTGATAGAAACTTTCAATGGAGGTTGATAACTCCTCGTCTTCCTATTGGTTGGACAAAAGATCGATCCGTATATTACAATTGGATCGTGGCGGGTATAGTTTAGTGGTAAAAGTGTGATTCGTTACATTATCAACTTGAATAGTTGAAGGATCTTTTACATGGATCTCTGATCCATCTAAAGCTCTATTTCTAGATAGGTTAAAAACCTCCCCTATGAATACCTTGGTTCAGGAATAACATACCTTCTCGTAATCTGGATCTTAAATGATTAAATAGAAACACATTTTTGGTTCCAAGATAGCGACACAGAATGTTTGAAAGGTTAGATAAATCTTTCCAATTAGAGAAATAACAGATCTATGGGGATCCAAAGATATTTTTCATCGTGACTAAACCTTTAACTTATGGATGGAAGGACCCCAGGTTGAAGCCAAATAGCTATAGAACGATGACTTTGGTTTACTTGGGTTATCGGCATTTTGTTCGAGCTCGGTGGAATTTGTTCTCCTGGGGATCGGAATCAGTAGAAATAGGGAACGAAGTAATTAGAAAGATTTGTGATCATTTGAAACTTTTCAAATTGATCTTTCTATAGGGATCATCTAGAAAGTGAGTAAGTATTCTACGATTCGGGGCCCTTCACTAAAAAAAAAAGATAGAAGGGGAGAAAAGAGAAGAAACTGACATAGATGCTATGGGTACGATAAGAAATTAGGGTTGAATTAGAAAAGAAAAAAAAAAAGAAGGATAAAAAAATTAAAATCTCTTAAAGATTTTATATAAATACTCCGTTTCTTCCCTCATACCTCTATCTCCCATGAAGGAGCCGAATGACATGAAATTTTCATGTTCGGTTCTGAATTAGAGGCATTTAATAATCAATGTCGACTATAACCCCTAGCCTTCCAAGCTAACGATGCGGGTTCGATTCCCGCTACCCGCTAACGGATATCTACCTATTCTATCTATATATATAGATAGAATAGGTAGATATAAAGTGATTAAGCATATCACATAATTTCACAATTCATTCAAAATATATTTTCCATTTCAATATGAAATAGATTCTATTCTTTTCCTATCCTAATCTCATTGTGAATCAAAAAGTGGATCGGGATATGCCAAAGATAGTGAAAAAAGAGAAAAAGAGCGTCCATCGTCTAATGGATAGGACAGAGGTCTTCTAAACCTTCAGTATAGGTTCAAATCCTATTGGACGTAAGACTCTTCAATTGTTCAAAATTGTTGTGCAATGTATTGGAACAAATTCTTAAGCTCTTTTTCCTGTTCCGAATGTCCTGCCAAATGATAAAATATTCATTTTTGTTCTTGAAGTAAAAAAAGTTCAGTATGTTCCTTAAGAGCCTCTTCCAGAAGAGCTTTTGCTTCTTCCGTAAATGTACCAGTAGAACGTATAATTTCTCCAAACTGAGGTTTATTCTTTATCAAATACTCGCGTAACTGAACGAGAAATTTTCTCACCTGTGCTATCTCTAATATATCTAGGTATCCATTCGTTCCGGTATAAATAGTAGCTATTTGTTCTTCTACTTTCAAAGGAGCCGACTGAGATTGTTTGAGCAACTCACGTAATCGTTGACCCCTTGCCAACTGATCTTGAGTAGCTTTATCAAGATCGGAAGCAAATTGTGCAAAGGCTTCCAACTCTGCAAATTGAGCTAACTCTAATTTCAATTTTCCAGCTACCTTTTTCATAGCTTTTATCTGAGCCGCGGATCCTACTCTAGATACGGAAATACCCACATTAATAGCAGGTCGGATCCCGGCATTGAATAGATCAGCCGATAAAAATATTTGTCCATCGGTAATTGAAATTGCATTAGTGGGAATATAAGCTGAAACATCTCCAGCTTGAGTCTCAACTATTGGTAGAGCCGTAAGACTCCCCTCACCTAACTGAGAACTTAATTTAGCTGCTCTTTCCAAGAGACGGGAATGCAAATAGAAAACATCTCCCGGATAAGCTTCTCGGCCAGGTGGTCTTCTTAATAGAAGAGACATTTGTCGATAAGCTTGTGCCTGTTTGGAGAGATCATCATAAATTATTGAAGTATTTTGTTTCTTATACATGAAGTATTCAGCCAAAGCTGCCCCTGTATAAGGAGCGAGATATTGTAATGTAGCGGGAGAATCCGCAGTTTCCGCTACCACAATGGTATATTCCATTGCGCCACGTTCTTGGAATGTATTAACTACCTGAGCCACGGAAGAAGCTTTTTGACCAATTGCTACATAGACACAGATTACATTTTGACTCTTTTGATTAGGAATAGTATCTGTAGCTACTGCTGTCTTGCCGGTCTGTCTGTCCCCAATAATTAATTCTCGCTGACCACGTCCTATAGGAATCATAGAATCAATAGCAATAAGTCCCGTTTGAAGGGGTTCATATACGGAACGTCTTGATATAATACCTGGAGCGGGAGATTCAATCAGTCGAAATTCGGAAGCTGAAATTTGACCCTTGCCATCAATGGGTTGGGCTAGAGCATTTACAACACGACCCAAATACGCATCACTTACTGGTACCTGAGCAATTTTTCCCGTTGCTTTCACAGAACTGCCTTCTTGTATCATCAAGCCATCACCCATTAATACAGCTCCAACATTATCCGATTCCAAATTTAGGGCAATGCCTACTGTACCATCTCCAAATTCCAATAATTCCCCTGCCATTACTTCATCAAGACCATGAATACGAGCAATGCCATCTCCTACTTGAAGTACGGTGCCAAGATTACCAACTCTTACTTCGTTATTATATTGTTCGATCTGTTTTCGTATAATACTACTAATTTCGTCGAGTCGAATATTTCCCATTAGCACTCATTAATTATCTGTTGAGAAATAGGACCTATAACAACTAATTATTTGTGTTCATCATGGCTCTAAGCAGGCCAATATTGTGATCGATCGTACGTAAATGTAACTCAGTATTCAAACGACTATTCAAAGTTCCTATAGCTCTTCGTAAAGCTTGGCGAGAAACTTGTTGTCGGATCTGGTCAATTACTCTTTGCTGTTCGGAGTAAACCGTCTCATTCTTGGGATCCTCTAATTGTTCCAAATTCTCAGAAGCAACTTTGATGAGATCCTCTTTCTCTCGTTCTATCTGGGAGTCTCCATTTACCCGGATTTCGTTTGCTATCCTTTCCACTTCCCTTAAGCGAACCCGAGCTTTGTCGAGCTGATCGATAGCTACTTTACATAGTTCTTCCGAATTCTGAATAGTACTCAATATTTTCTGTTTACGGTTATCTAATAGATTACTTAATGAAAGTAGATTATCTATTCACAAATTTAATGAATTCATAATCTCTTCCCAAACCGAACACGAATCTTTCAATTCATTCGGCTCTCCTGCTCAGTTCTTTTTTTATTCCCCAGGAACATATACGTTCCCTTCCCTCATAAACACCAAGCCTGCCCTTTCCGTTCCGTTTACGGAAGATTAGAATCAATCTATAAAAGACCGAGATCTTCGAAGGGCTCTTCCGGCAAAAGGGATTTGCAATTATCAATAAAGTTGTTGTTTTTCTTGTTGTTTCCCCTTTTCTCTCCTTTTATTCTCCCATGAAATTGGAATCAATACGTTCCATTCAACCAATTCATTTGTGCCTCCTCCTTTTTGTTTTATCGAATAATTTCCCTTCTGTTCTGTGTAGGTCGTCGGTTCAGCATTGGAACTAAATTTGGATGGGAGATTGGGACTATTTTTCAGTAAATGGATTATTCCATTGATATGAATGTTATATATCGGATCAATCTCCAACTATGCCTTTGAATCCATCTCATCTTGACACAGCGGTGGAAAGAGTACCCAGTTAGTTGTGCTTAGACTTCAAGCAGTTCAGCTTTAACCATTCTAATGGTCCTCTCTCATTGGTTGGTTGGTATAAACTAAGAGTTCATCTCCCAATCAATTACGAAATGCTATAGTTCTTCGCTATTCCCTGTTCGGAAGTAATTCGTAGAGATCATGCACTTTTCTATCTCCAAACTCCAAAGTGCAGCTGGTTGGGCCCAGCCATATTATTCGAATATACAATTCGCACACACTCCCTTTCCAAAATATATTAGTACACTAAGCACCACACTTGGATTTATTATATTTGTTTCTAAAATATTGGTATTTGACCCGAAACCCCCAGCAGAAGGCCAATAACTCAAGGAAATGAAAGGATCCATTACATTTTTCATACGTTCTCCCCTCATAGATAAGGATATGTTCTACAGAATCTTGTTCTTTTCTTATTTGATCCTATCTATCTAGTTCTGGATAAGAATATTTGGGATACTTAGTCCCAGGTCTCATATAAGGATAAAAAAAAAAAAAATTGCTTGCCCTATCTACTCTCTTCCCTGCCGCGCGCATCATTAATCTCTATGACCGAAGTATAGGTATAGGAAGAATGTAATGACGAGGTGTAGGGATCTTTGTTTTCAGGATCAAACAAAGGGATTTGCAAATAGAAGTGCTAGGGCCACAACTAGTCCATAAATAGTTAAAGCTTCCATAAAAGCTAAACTTAGCAGTAAGGTACCCCGTATTTTACCTTCCGCTTCTGGTTGTCTCGCAATACCTTCTACAGCTTGGCCCGCAGCAGTGCCCTGACCAACGCCGGGTCCAATAGAAGCAAGCCCTACAGATAATCCAGCAGCAATAACGGAAGCAGCAGAAATTAAGGGATCCATGGTAATCTCCTCTTACTAAGGTTGGGAAATAGTTGATAATACAACAGTTTCATCTATTGATTGTTCACCAATAGTGAAATTATGGAACGATTTATTCCGAACAACTAAGAACCCAAAAGATTTAGGTATCAAAATATCAACGAATAGGGAAACCTATTATTCCTTATGAAGATATTTATTCATGAAAATATCTGAAATACAGATTCCATTTTATTGAACATATGAATTATTATTACGGAGAGATAATAGACTGTGTAAGAGCCTATAAGTAATTATATATAACATCTATATATGATATATTAATCCATATAATCTATAAGGCTTATAATAAATATAAATGGATTAATATATGAAACGAACTATATACAAAGTAAACATGTTAAAAAATCCTCCCTTTACTAGGAACAAAAATGGAATCGTTCTACGCCGGAGTACATTCTTTACTCAACCAACTCCGATTAGTGAACATGTTCGATCCTATTTTCTTTCATATCTTTATACAAATGAACCAATCTGATCCACTCTATCTGGAGATCTAATGGATGGAATTAGTAGTTAACTGATCCTAAATCTTCTTACCAAGCCTTTGTTACTAAGAATTCCGATTTGCTCCTACCATACATATCAAGTCATGAGTTGGTACGATACTTAGATAATATTATGTCTGATTGAACAGTTATTTAGTGGTTTAATGATGACCCTCCATGGATTCACCTATATAAGCTGCGGCTAGAGTTGCAAAGATCAGAGCTTGAATACCGCTCGTAAATAATCCCAGGAACATTACAGGTATAGGAACTACTAAAGGTACCGGAGAAACAGGAACGGCAACTACCAATTCGTCGGCTAATATATTTCCAAAAAGTCGAAAACTTAGTGATAAAGGTTTTGTAAAATCCTCTAAGATGTTAATTGGTAAAAGTATTGGGGTTGGTTGAATATATTTACCAAAATAACCTAACCCCTTCTTTGCAAGACCTGCGTAGAAATATGCTACTGACGTAAGCGAAGCTAGAGCAACCGTAGTATTTATATCATTTGTAGGTGCGGCTAACTCCCCTTGAGGTAATTTTAGAATTCCCCAAGGAAGAAGAGCACCTGACCAGTTAGAAACAAAGATAAATAGAAACATAGTTCCAATAAAGGAAACCCAAGGACCATATTCTTCTTCCCCAATCTGAGTTCTGGCCAAGTCCCGAATAAATTCGAGAATATATTCAACAAAATTTTGACCACCGGTAGGAATGGTTTGTGGATCTCGAACAGCTATGGTAGCTGAACCTAATAAGACAGCAATTACAACCCAAGAAGTTATAAGTACCTGTGCATGAACTTGAAACCCCCCTATTTGCCAATAAAAATGTTGACCTACCTCCACACCGGATATCTCATAGATATGATTCAGTGTGCTAATAGGAGATCGTACGATATCCATATCCATATTACCCCCTTGTAAAGATTAACTTAAAGAAGAAAAGAAATGATTTTTGTCGAATGAGGGATTCCTCAATTATTTCACTCTCATCAGAATTTTTGATGCCACGAGATAATAAAATGGTTATTCCATTAAGAATATTTTTCAATTTGGAGCAGCCAACCAAAAAAATAAATGAAATTCGCTCTTACGATATCTTAAATGGAATAGCAGCCAACTCAGTAAATCCTCAGGTACCCCTCCCCTTTTTTTCTATTTTATTATTATTATTACTAATTAACTATCTATTAACCCTTCATATAGCTATAATGGCCTTAATGACCTTCCTTCACAAATTGCTGACGTTGATCTGTTCAGGATCAATTGGATTGAAGCTATACCATCATCATTGGCTGGAATTGGGATATCCACGAGATCTGGATCACAATCTGTATCAACTAAGCAAATTGTCGGAATACCCAAAGTTCTACATTCCCCAAGAGCAATGGATTCTTCTTGTTGATTAGTAATTATTGCAATATCGGGTAAGCTCGTCATGTATCTAATCCCACCTAGATATTTCTGCAATTGGTCCAATTGTCTCTTGAGCATTGCTGCTTCTTTTTTTGGAGGTTGATTGAATCGTCCCGTATCTTGTTCTTTTTTGAAATCCTTGAACTTCTGAGGTCTCGTCTCTGTAGTAGACCAATTAGTTAACATACCACCAAGCCATTTTCTATTTACATAATGACATCGAGCTTCTGTAGCAGCTGATGCTACTAAATCAGCTGCTTGATATTTCGTACCGATTATCAGGAATTGCTTTCCTCTACCTGCTATATCAAACAGCAAATCACAAGCTTCTGATGAAGAACGAGCAGTTTTAGCCAGATTAATAATATGAGTATCTCTACGCTCTGTAAAAATGTAAGGTGCCATCTTAGGATTCCATTTCCTAGTTTTATGCCCTAAATGAACTCTTGCTTCCATCATCTCTTCCAAATCAATGTTCCAATATCTTTTGCTCATTCTCGTTCGCTTTCCTCCCCAAAATAACGAAATAACATGGACTGTAATATCTAATTATTCCAATGGAATCGATTACATCTCAAAGATTGCCTATCTGTCTAGTACGTGGTACAAACAAACGTTCTCACTCATAGAATATTTGATATTTTTCCTATTATATTATAGGATTCATATTCATGAACATAACAATAAATCTATTTATCAAGACTATTTATCAAGACTATTTTAATGGCTGTTTAAATATATTGTGAGAATTTTCTTGAATGGAAAAAAAAGAGACCTTGTCATGATGAAATAAAATATCTTTCACTTTGTTGCTAAATAGATTTCTATTCCCCATTCTTGGATCCATTCCGTTACGTTTCCCTGAACGGCGAATATGTTGTCCAGTACCGGCAGGTATAATCCCCCCGAGAATAACATTTTCCTTCAAGCCTTTCAACCGATCGATACGACCTTGTAGAGCAGCTTTAGCTAAGACCCGAGCAGTTTCCTGGAAACTCGCTTCGGATATAAAACTTTGAGTATTCAGAGATGCCCTTGTTATTCCCAATAACATAGTTTTATAGTAGATTGCCTCTTCCAGAGCACGATTCATTCTCTGTGCTCGTGATAATCCAATGAGTTCCCCGGGTGAAAAAACATTAGCTGTTCCATCTTCTGAAATTAATACTTTCGATGTCATTTGGCGTACAATAATTTCTATATGCTTATCACAAATTCGTACCCCTTGGGATCGGTAAACCTTTTGAATCTGATTGACCAAATGAGTCTGACTTTGTTCCATAGTTATCCTAGCACTGATGAATAACCCCCAAAGACTTCCAAGAAATCTTGTCATATCCCCGGTCCAATTTTCAAAACTTTCTTTCAGATTCATCGATATTGAATTATTCAAACGGGCTTCTGACAATTGTTCAACTTTAGGAAGACCTTGAATTATATCACTGGATTTGAACCTTTCATATATCAATGTTATCAATGTATCTCCTTTGTCAAGAATTTCTCCATAATGACCATGAACAGTCGCTTTTCGAGTAGCCAAATAGGGTTTAGCTGATCTAATGACTAAAGATTCCTCATCAACTGCTATAATTTGACCAGATTCGGGGAGTGGTTCATGCTCGGATATACATACACTTTCAGGCATAAATTGTCCAGGACTAACTACTGGAAATGTTTTTTCGCAGAATTCGGATGGAGAAGAGCACCAATTTGGACCCAAGAGATTGGAGATTCTGTTCCTGCACGGATCGAAATGAGAAATTCTCATATTTTCGTCCATAAAATAGTATTTAGGTACTTGAAAAGTATTGAAATACTTGTGGAAAATGGAATGTTTCTTTGACAATACTTTTTTATAAGTTAGAAAATGGGAGGATGGAAAACGGTTGGTGATACTATGTAAATGACCCAAGAGACCCGAAAATTCAATGATTTTTCTCATAGGATCCTCTCTATTTGATTTATTTACCGTATCATAACATTTTGAATCATTGACTAGAACGATTCGAAAACAGTCGGATGGTGACAGAACCGTAAAAGATCCACTATCTTCCCCCCCATTAGATAATGAACAAATAGTTCCTTGATGCTTACTAATTAATTGACTCTCCCCATTGGAAGAGAAAAGATTAGTGTGGGACAATTTGTTATGTAACATCAAATTAGAACTTGCTTTATTGTCCCTTCTCCCCATGAAAAAAAGGGGGTATTTCATCAAGCTAATTTGGATCATATTGCTAACGATCTTATTTGTTTTTACTGAAGTAAGAGAAGCATAAGCTCCAGATTCTATAGAATCTATTTGTTCCCAATCAAATCCTAGACAAGTTTGAACCAATGGAATACTTGTGTCATTCATTACTTGGATTCGTTCATCATCTTCGTACGAAATAGAATTGCTAACTTGAATCTGCAAGTTGTCCCCTTCCCTCGAGAAATCTAGGGAAAAGGGTATTGTCATATCTGGCCCATCAGGTATTCCATATTCTACGTTAGAATATCCAAAAATGGAATTTCTCTGTAGAATACCACTTTTGGGTATTCTAAGAATCGCATCAGGACAAGGTATTCTTCTTTTTCCCCATTCTTTATCACATTGTAACGGGACGATGAATCGATCCATTTGTTTTTTCCCCTTAATATTGTAATTCTTTGGGGAAAAGGTGACATAAATAGAGTCTTGATGCTCGTTGCATATGGTCCCATCAGTTTCTGAATAACTGAAGATTTGTTCTTCCTTCTCATAGCAGTTTGAGTCACCCAATCTATGTTCCACTTGATCCACGTAAGAATCGGAAAGTGATTTATGTTTGGCAACAAAAAGTTGAACATCTACTTGATCCTGATGCTTATTAAATGGGAAAGGTACTACACCGGATCCGTATATACCTCCCGATAATATCCATAAATAACCCGTCCTGAGTATAGAATGAACATTACCGTGTACATATTCAGGTGCATGACACACATTGGTACTCCAGTGCATTTCTCCTTCTAGGTCAGAATATATATTTTTGCGAACTTTCTCCTTGAAGGAAGATGTTCTAGTGCGAACCTCGGCAATAATTTGTTCCGATTCCACATATTGATCATTCTGAACCAAAAGCAAACTTTGTGGTGGAATGGTTAAGTTCTGTACTTGATCCTTACCATCAATAGTGATGGATAAGTTATTATGACATAGATAAGCAGGATGTCCATTACATGTACGTGTAGGATAAACCAAATTATCATTGAATTCAATCTTTCCATTGAAAGGAGCTCGTACATGTTCTGCAATATCACCAGTAAATACCCCCCCGGTATGAAAAGTCCTTAGTGTTAGTTGAGTTCCTGGTTCCCCAATGGATTGGCCTGCAATAATACCTACTGCTTCTCCTAATTCGATCAAGTGACTGTGAGTAGTACTCCGACCATAACATAATTGACAAATCCGAGATATACTCTTGCAAGTAAAGGGGGTTCGTATATATATTGGTTGTGTTCGAAGATTTATTAATTGATTGGCAAGTCCAACTCCAATATCTTGATTGCGCGTGGCAATGCATCTCCTATTTATATATACATCGTCTGCTAGCACACGGCCAATCAGTATTTGTGTTCGTACAAAAATTTCATTTCTGTCCCTTTCTCGACCTCGAATGGGACTTACGAAAATACCTTGGATAGTGCCACAATCTTTTCTACGTACTACAATGTGTTGAACCACTTCAACGAGTCTACGTGTGAGGTATCCAGCATCTGCTGTTCGTACAGCAGTATCCACAACTCCTTTACGAGCCCCATAACAGGAAATAATATATTCCGTTAAAGAGAGCCCTTCGCGTAAATTCCTTCGAATGGGTAGATCAATGATTTGTCCTTGAGGATCTGACATTAATCCTCTCATACCTACTAATTGGTGAACCTGAGATGTACTTCCCCTAGCTCCTGAGAAGGACATAACATGTACTGGATTTAAGGGATCAGTCATGCTAAAATTCGGATTCATTTCCTTTCTCAAATATTCACTTGTAGCATACCATATCTCGATCGATTGACGTAATTTTTCCACTGCATGTACATTCCCATAATGATTATGTTTCTCCGAAATAGAACCTTGTTGCTCCGCATCTTGGACGAGCCATCCTTTGGAAGGTGCTGTTAAAAGATCATCAATTCCTAATGAAATAGCTGTATGAGTAGCTTGTTGAAAACCTGAAGTCTTGAGTTGATCCAAGATATGTGATGTATATGTCATTCCGAAGTGATCTATTAATCTGCTAATAAGCTTTTTAATGGCAGTTTTATCCATCACTTTATTATAAAAGGGCAAATTATCAAAGGGCAATCTGGTTCGTTCCTTCATAAGGAAAAATCTCCATATTTTCATGAGCAGGATTAAGCAATGGGTTCAAGCCGGTTATTCGAAGGCTTCCTCGATCTCTATATCTACACTAATGAAAAGATCATAAGATCAATAACATTAGATCCTAAAAGCTGGTAGTGATTTCTTTGGATGTTCAGAACGGGCAAAACCTTGTATGGCTTCTTCCATTTCTCGATTGAAACGAGTACGACCAACAGTTGTTCGAATGTATATATTAAGGATTTCCCCTCTTCTACCTTTTCTTATTCTATAATGTTCATGGATTTCGTGGAAGGTACCCAAAGATTCGTATTGAACCTCGATAGGGGCTTCTTGGTTTACGGAGGTAATGATACGTAGATCCACTTCCTCCCACCGAAGCCATAAGGGGCTGTATAAGTCAATTCGTTTCTGTCGATAAGCTCTGAGCACATCATCATAACTATAAAAGGAAGGTTTCTTACGGGAAAAGCTTTTATTTTCCGAGTGATACGGGTGGTACCTATTACCATAAATACCTTGATTATTTCCAATCGTTGATATATAAAGTCCAAGAAGCATATCTTGAGTCGGTATAGAAATAGGATCTCCGATAGCTGGAGACAAAAGATTTTTCTCAGAAAACATGAGTAAACGAGCTTCTGCTCTAGCTTCCAGAGATAAAGGTACATGGACAGCCATCTGATCTCCGTCGAAGTCCGCATTAAATCCTCCACAAACCAATGGATGTAAACGAATGGCGCGTCCTTCTACTAAAATAGGTTGAAACGCTTGTATTCCTAATCTGTGTAAGGTAGGTGCTCGATTCAACAATACAGGATGTCCTTGCATAATCTCTTGAAGTACTTCCCATACAATGGGTCCCTTATCTCGAATCATACTTTTAGCAGCTCTTAGGTTGGGAGCAATATGTCGTCCAATGAGACTACGAATTACAAATGCTTGAAAAAGCTCTATTGCTATTTCTGAGGGTAATCCACATTGATACAATGATAGAAAGGGACCCACCACAATAACGGAACGACCTGAATAATCAACTCGTTTCCCTAGTAAATTTTCACGAAATCTTCCCTCTTTGCCTTCGATCACATCTGAGAACGATTTATAAGGCCTATCATGACTGTCTCTCATTGGTTGTCCACAGATGCCATTATCGAGAAGTGCATCTACGGCTTCTTGGATCAATTTTTTTTGACAAATAACAAATGACTCAGATCCACTTCTTGCTAATAAATTGGTAAGAGTATTATTCCGATTGATAACTCTTCGATAAAGTTCATTTAGATCTGATGAAGTAATCAGTCCACCTTCACCTAATTGAACGATTGGCCTCGGTTCGGGAGGAAGAACTGGTAATAGGCATAAAACCATCCATTTTGGTTCTATATTTGTTCGGAGAAAATGTTTAGCCAATTTAATGCGTCCAACCAGAAAATCCTTTCTTCTTCGAATTGTTTCATCCTCCCATCCATCCACAGTAGATTCTTGATCCTCCTCCAATCTATTCCATTTCAATTCAACCAAATTCTTCCATTCCATATGTGAACGATCTATAATCATTTGCAGATCCAGACCAGTTAGTTGTTCCCTGATAGCATCTCCCCCAGTAGCTATTTCTCTCTCTTGAAATGTTCCAGAACCTCGAGCAAAGAGGTAATGAGTACGAGCAGAGAGGTAATGAGGAATAATATCTCTCCAGGATTGAATCTCATAATTGAATGTACCCCGTGATCTCAATAAAGTTGGTTTGTTAGCTATGGGCCTAGCAAGAAAAAGATTTGGATAGGTTATTCTAAGATTTCCCCCCTCAGGATCGGACGTGAAAGTTTCCTCTCATCCGGCTCAAGTAACTAAAAAAAAAAAAAGAAGCGAAAAAATATTTTTCGCTCTGAAGAGAGACCGCTACTCTCTGCTCAAGTTCCAGGTTCAATTGAGTATTCCTTTGCGATTCTACAACATAGATATGGAATTATTGAGCAGTCTCCTCCCTTCCGAACAATACATTTCTTTTTGAAAAGATCTTCAATTAGGGATTTACTTGTCTTTATCTCGTTCCATTTGATCCTTTAGGTTCCTGCTTGCTCTACTTCGATGGTTACAACACTATCTATCGATCGAAGCATATGTGCGATGAATAGACTCCTATAGCCATATCTTTGTTCCGGAATATCTCTTATTCAGGAATAATCTGAAAGAGAATTACTTTTGAATTCCATTATATAAAAGAAGTGTTTTGACGAAGTTCAATTAGCAATTTGATACAGAATATAGAAACCCTGGACTAATTCCTCTTTCTCAACATCCGTTCAAGATGCTTATAATTCTGAGCTTCATGCTACTCCTCCGGAGGGACATGTCAGAGCTAAAGGCATCCCAATGAGATTTAATAGGATGACAGTTCCTTATTACGGATCTGTATGATCGGAACTTGTGATCAAGTCACACATCGCAATATACTGGGCCTTCTAATTCTTTCCGAGTTTTAGCTAATAGATTCGCAATATAACTGGGAAGGCGTTTCAAATACCATACGTGAACCACCGGACATGCTAGTTTAATGTATCCCATTCGATATCTTCGAATTCGAGAATCAACAAATTCAACTCCACATTGTGTGCAAAATTTTGAGTCTATCTTCTCATTTCCGATCCCTGGAGAATTTCCACAAGAACAAACTCTACTTTTTATAGGTCCAAAGATTCTTTCACAAAACGATCCATCTCTTTCTGGTTTATTAGTTTCATAATGTAGAGTATAGGGTTTAGTCACCTGTCCAACTATCTCGCCATTAGGTAAAATTTTTTTTGACCAAGCACAAATCTGTTCGGGAGAAGCTAATCCAATTCGAAGTTGTTGATGTTTATTCTGGTCAATCATAAAAGATCTTGATTCATTCTGATCAAACTTCCTCCCTATCTATCTGAAAGTCTTTCTCAGATATAATAGCATGATTCAATTCTAGAGCTAAAGATCGTAATTCTCGAATGAGCAATCGGAAAGATTCTGGAGCAGTGTCAGGTTTAGGTATTGGTCCTCCAGTGATAATGGCACCAAGTACTTCATTACGAGTTCTAATATGGTCAGATTTGAGAGTAAGCATCTCTTGTAAAATATAAGCAACACCAAAACCTTCTAGAGCCCAAACTTCCATTTCTCCTACTCGTTGCCCCCCTCGTTTGGATTTTCCTCTAAGAGGTTGTTGTGTAACCCGTGCATAAGGTCCACTCGAACGTGCATGTATTTTATCATCAACTTGATGACTCAATTTCGACATATAAGCTTTTCCTATTGTAACAGGTTGTTCAAAAACATCTCCTGTTCTTCCATCGATTAATCTATGTTTTCCAGGATGATCCGGTTCGAATACCCATGGATTAGCTGTTTGTTCACTAGCTTTATAAAGCTCAGGAAACACTAGTTTTCTCGAAGCTTCTCGCTCATATCTTTCGTCAAAAGGTGTTATTCTATAATGTTTGTTCATCAGGTTTCCTGCTAAACCGGGTAAACATTCAAAGATCTGTCCTACATTCATTCGTGAAGGTACCCCTAATGGATTCAATACCATATCAACTGGTATTCCATTTTGCAAATAGGGCATATCTTGTCTGGGCAAAACTATTGAAATAATACCTTTATTACCATGCCTTCCAGCTACTTTATCACCCACTTGTATCTTACGTTTTTGTGATATATATACGTGGACTGTTTCCGCATTATCACCGGAATCATCTACTCTATTGATCCATCTCACATCAATAACTCGACCTCTTCCACCTATAGGTGCTCTGAGACAATTTTCTCTCGCAGTGGATACTTCAATACCAAATATTGTTTGTAATAATCTTCCTTCCGGGGCACATAATGATTCTTCTGTTGTTTGAGGCGTTAATTTACCTACCAAAACATCACCTGTTTCTATCCAAGATCCTAGCATTACAAGACCATTTTCGTCCAAATGACGAAGTGAATGAGCATCTAAATGAGGTATTTCTCTAGTGATTCTTTCAGGACCCTGGCTCGTCATACAGATTTCAATCCTGTATCTTACGATATGGAAAGAGGTATAAATATCTTCATATACCAGACGTTCACTAATGAGTATTGCGTCTTCAAAATTGTATCCTTCCCATGGCATATAAGCTACTAAGACGTTTTTTCCCAAAGAGAGTTCTCCCCCTACCGTAGCCGCACCGTCCGCCAGAATTTGTCCCTTCTTTACAAATTCCCCTTTACGAACTTGAGGTTTTTGATGCGTACAAGTATTGGTATTAGAACGTTGATACATAACCGATTCTGTTCGTACAGTGTCTTCATTAACCGATGAAGTGATATTTACAGCATCGATATACTCGATCCTTCCCTCTTGGGTAGCTATAGCTACACTTCCTGAATCTAAAGCTGCTTGACCTTCCAACCCAGTTCCGGCAATGCACTTCTCGGGTCGGAAAAGTGGAACTGCTTGACGCTGCATATTAGAACCCATTAGAGCGCGATTCGCATCATTATGTTCGAGAAAAGGAATAAGGGAAACTCCAATGGAAAAATATTGGAAAGGAAAAATACTTCTGAAATGGATTTGTTCCCATGCAATAACTATAAATTCTTGTCGGTATCGAGCTGGAGTAATTTGTTCCTCTTGAATCCCTTGATTTAACGCCAAAGAATTTCCCGTAGCTATCCGATAGTATTCATCCTCATCTTCTCCCGGTAATAGATAAACAATATTTTCTTCTATCGATCTCTCAGAAATCTTATAGAATGGACTTTGTAAAGAACCGCAATGACTAATCTTTGCATGAATAGATAATGATGCAACAAGTCCAGCATTCATTCCTTCGGACGTATCGATTGGACAAATACGCCCATAATAACTGGGATGAATATCCCGTGTCCGAAAACTAGCAGTTCGCCCTGTTAAGCCCCCAGGGCCTAAATGGCTCAATTTTCGCCCATGAGCTATTTCCGTCAATGGATTAGTTTGATCCAAAAATTGGGATAATGGGTGTGAACCAAAAAAATCTTGAAAAGTGTTTTTTAATAGAGTTGAAGTTACCAAGTTCTGAGGAGTTGATCTACGCTTGGTTGCTCTGTGTATAGTTCTTCGAACTGCATCTTCCAAACGACCTAGAGCTAATCTGAATTGATTCTGTAATAAATCTGCTACAGAACGAATACGTCGATTCCTGAGATGATCTATATCATCGAGTGTACCCATTCCAATTTTCACTCCGATAAGGTAATCCACAGCAGCCAATACATCTTGTGGTAATGAAAAAATATCGTTCTCGGGTATATCAAGGTTGAGTTTTTTGTTCGGATTTCGTCGACCAATCTTTCCCAATTCACATCTTTGTCGGAAAAATTTTTCCTGCAATTCTTTACATAGAGACTCGGAAAATACCAAATCGCCACTTATACAGTAGAGTTTTTTATAAAACTCCAGAATGGCATTTTCCTTGGACCAGAGATATTCCTCCCGCTCCCGCTTCCCTTTCTTATTCTTCAGTAAAAATAAAAAGATTTTTGGATAGCGAGTATTGTTCAGAATCTCTTCGAGATTTAAACCCATAGCTGATAATAGAACTGGAATAGATATTTTTCGTTTTCTGCTTACACGAGCCCATATCCTTTCTCCCGCATCGATCTCAAATTTCGATCTTCTTCCCCAATCTGAAATCAGAGTGCCGGTATATATATAGTTTATTCTATTATGATCTAATTCCAAACGGTAATGAATACCGGGACTTATTAATATTTGATTCACCACGATTCTGTAAATTCCATTTACTACAAATGTCCCATGGGAATTCATTAAAGGAATATTTCCGAGAAATACAGTTTGTTTCTGTATCTTCCTACTATTTCTTCGAATCGATCTTGCTGGTACATATAATTCAGAGTAATATGTAAGGGACTGATATACAGCATCTCTCTCTTTGATGAAAGGTTCTGCTAATTCATATTCATTACCAAAAAGCCTGGATTCAATTTCTTTATCTGTATCCTCAATTTTCGGAAAATTATGAAGTTCTTCCATCAAGCCCTGATCGATGAAACGACAAAATCCTTCAAATTGTATCTTACCAAATTCGGGGATTGTAAACGCTCCCTCATTTTCATCTAATCGCATTGGAAGTTTCCCATCCGTAAAAAAGCCTATTCAATTATTCCCGATTGATCTATATAGATCAATCCGACAAAAAAGATTCGGATGCATATTCAGTGTTCACTATATCCCGTGAAATTCTACCCGTATCCATATATATATCTCCAATAAAAAAAAAAAAAGATAAGGAAAGAAGAGGTACTTTTATACTTTAATCCAATCACGTGAAATGGATCTATGAACGAATGAATCAAACTTAAATGTGAATCTCACTTAGAAAAATTCCTAATTAAAATAGATAAAAAGACGGAGAAAAAATGAGATCCATTTCCTTTATGGTTGACTTTAGTATACATCTCATACTATACTTAAAGGACGGACGAATTATTCGATCTGTCCTTAGCATTCCCATATCTTGTCTCGGCGACATAGCCAAGCGGTAAGGCAGAGGACTGCAAATCCTCCATCCCCAGTTCGAATCCGGGTGTCGCCTTGTTGAGGTAAGTAAATGGAACGAAAAGCATTTATTTCCATTGCAGAACCTCTGGAGACATATTGGTAAATATTACCGATATAGATAGTGAGTTGCGTGCATTTGATTCCGATTCCATCGTGAATGTACGACCCTCGAGTTAGTTATAGTAACTCGTTGGTCAATGATCAAATGCATTTATTGATCTCACATATCAGCTCGAACATCAGTAACGTTCATAATGCAAAGGTGGACCATATAAACTTCAACTTTGCACTATCGTTAATAGTTCACTTATCATCTCGATAATGAAATCATTATTTTTGAGAGAACATGATCCGTATGGATATAGTCGGTATAACTTGGGCTGCTTTAATGGTAGTTTTTACATTTTCCCTTTCACTCGTAGTATGGGGGAGAAGTGGACTATAATGGTAATGCTTAAGAATCAATTATTGTGTTCCTTACAGATCATGCATGATAATATCTCCTGTTGCATAAGGATCCAGTAATATTGAATCTTCTTTCCAAATGGAAAGAGTCTTTCCATCCATATCATTTTTTCCTCTTTATCCTCGTAAGTAAGGAATATGCATAATTCCTTATCATTCTAATTTTCCTATCTAATTCTCTCTAACAGGTTTGAATTAATTAGTTCTTTAATGAGTCGATAATTTTGTTTCTTCCACTGAAGAACGATATCTCTTCTCTTTCTTAGTAGGAATAAAAAATAGTCCATGTTTCACCGGATGGTTCTGAATTGATCGGATCTGATATGAATTCCGATCTCAGAAAAATATGAGACATAAGTAATAGATCCCTTTGCTTTTTCTCGTACCATTTAAAGTTCCATATCTAATATGTACTATAAAACGATGTTCGTACCGGAAAAAGATGTTTCACTTTGATCCTAAACAATTTGCAAGTACGTTCAGAATCACGTCTGTTTCCATTGGGCCTATTTTCACAGGGGCATTAATAAGTTGATCAGCTGCGTTATTTTATGGTATGAGGTCCTTCATTCTACATTTACCATATATGGACAAGTACTATTAAGATCTATTTATCCATATATGGGTGTATAAGAAGTAGTATAACAGAAAAAGTTAGATAGTCTTTTCCTTCGTACTACTTCTTTTCTTTCTTTTTTGCTTTTCCAAATAAAATTGAAAGCAATCTTAAATCGAATACGATTCCATAACCTATTTTATACTTATGATCCGGATCATTTAGTAATCACTCCATTTTAATACGAATCAATTGCTTTCACTGCTTACACTGCTTCCACTGACCGTTTTGACGTAAAGGATAAGTAAAAAAGCAGTAGGAATTGAAATGAACAGTGCAACAGCAAGAAATGCTTGGTTATTGACTTCCATGATCTCCTGATTTTTACTTCGTTTCAAATAGCTCGAGATTTTATCTCATAGAGATGAATCTTTCAAGATCCATGAAATAGATGTATGTGATTTAATGAATAGAATCGGTTCGAGTAATGGAACCTAACTAACGGATTGAATGAATTATTCGATGGAAATAGTATAACATAATATTCTCTTTTTTTTTATATGATTAATAGTCAAAACTTACGTGCATCATAAAACATTCCGATCAACGAAAGAATAGAATTCGTACGAATAATAACCTTCTGCTACCCTAGAAGACGTTCGTCAGACATGATCAGACATGAGAGGTATTTCGTTTAGATCTCCACGGTTTAGATTGAATATTAAGCCTATCCGCCGGTCCGGTGATTATATACCGGTCCGGTGATTATATAGAAGTATAATTCTATTCAATTTATCCAGAGGTCCACCCATGACCCTGGAATGAGAAGGACTATTCGGATAGTTCGTCCAGATCCTGACATGATCATTCTTGGAAATACAATAGAATGTCTGGAAATCCACTGGCTATCAATCATGAAAAATAAGTATTAGCATGAAATAGTTACAATATTCCTGGGGAAGAACAGAAGGAAGATCTACTGTAAATAATTGTGAATTATCTATAGGGATCTCCGTGGGATTCTTACTTAGGAGAACTACCTCTGTGTAACCCTAAAACTCTGTGCTTTGTCACCCTAAAATCTATTTATTTCCCTTTTTTTTTTGATTATTCGGGGAGGGAATAATATTTATTGCAGATTCACTATGATTATTAGATGTTATCCCCGTAAGAAGGGTCTTTTTCCAAACTGAATTATCGATCTGGTAAATGTATCTATGAGTATATCTATTCATATGAATAGATATACTCAAAATCTATATGAATAGATATACTCAATATCTGTATCAATAGATATACTCAATATTTATATGAATAGTAAATACTCAATATCTATATGAATAGTAAATACTATTCTCTTTTTCACTCTTCTACGGGGATTAAGAGCTTCATTTATTAACTTATTGGATCGGGACTGACGGGGCTCGAACCCGCAACTTCCGTCTTGACAGGGCGGTACTCTAACCAATTGAACTACAATCCCAATACAGTACAGTTCATCATATTTATTTTATAGTAGGTGCTAGATAGCATCGTATAGATTACGTGAGTGCTAGGTCAATTAAATATCTTATCCTTCCCTTTCATCTTTGAAAGTATCAATCCACATGGAATTGGGCACATATCCATATCAATTTCATAGATAGAGTATCGGGAGGGGGGGAGAGTTCAATAACCAATTATCTTTTCATCCATGATTGGCATGAATATATCATACCGATAGATTGGTACTGATGATATTGGTTGGGTCGAGCTGGATTTGAACCAGCGTAGGCATATCGCCAACGGATTTACAGTCCGTCCCCATTAACCACTCGGGCATCGACCCAGGAACAAGAAAGTTATTGAAAGTCTTTAGGTTAATATACTGAACGAATGGGTATCCTATTTCATGGTACCCCTAGGGGAAGTCGAATCCCCGTTGCCTCCTTGAAAGAGAGATGTCCTAATCCGCTAGACGATAGGGGCCGCCAATTCTCATCTCATAATATGAGAGTTCCCCGGAAGTTGTCAATAGTATTGACAGAATTATTAATAATCTTCTTATTGGTTTCTTATCCTTATTATTCGCTCATTCATAAACTTTTATATCTACTACAAAATAAAGAATCCACCCAGAGAGGGTTTGCTCGTATATACCAATAAAAAAGGTTTCCTTATGGGAAAAAATCCTTTGTGCATTGCTCGGATATGCCTATACATTCCGTTGAATCAGAAGGTTTAACAACACAACAATGGAAAATATTTGAAAAATGTCCCATCCATATTGCGTTCATGTGTGATAAGGATCCTTCGGACTCACCGTACGTACGGAATTTAGATATATTGGTTCTGGGAGCGAAAGGGAGGTATATACCGGACAATTCTTTTTTTTTTTTTTTTTTTCATTTTTTTAGAAAAAGTTAAGCACTATACCCTAATATGGGAACGTAAAGTATATTGGGAACATAAAGTATACGAAGTTGTGTTACACATGGATTTTTCCATCTTGGAGAAAAGGGTATTGGTTCTTAACCTATCTGGAAATAAATAGAGCTTTGGATGGATCAGAGATCCATTTCAAATATCCTTTCACTATTTGAGTTAATAATGTAACGAATCACACTCACTTTTATCACTAAACTATACATGCCACAATCCTATTGACAGATATTCCGTCACTTCTTTCCTTCCTTTCACATTTGAATCCAATTTTGGAATTCCTTAATTCTTTCTCTTCCATTTCCTAGAGAGAACAAAGGATTCTATTGATTCTAGGTTTTTATTTCCTCTTGGAATTTTTTTCTCAACTCCTCTAATCTTATACAGGAATAATGTTTACACCTGGTGAAATGATGTCTTCTACAAAATGTAGAAGGATTCTATTTCACCAATCTTGGATTAAGAAAGAAAAGAATTGGTGAAATATATCGCCATCTTTCAAAATGGAAGGGGTTTCCTTACAACCATTGATCTTCTTAGGAGATAGATTCTATCCGGGAACATATTCCTCTTTTCAATTTTTCTACAATTTGTAGAAGAATGATATTCGAAGAATTTTGTTAGAAAAGAATTGAATTCTTTATCATTCTTTTTCGAAAGATCTTCCTCTTCTGAGAGAGAAGGGAGGATTCCATTGAGTCGAGGTTGTTCATCTTCATTTTTATTTTATCTGAGAGCCATAAACTGGAACGGATCCATATTTTGAGCTCTCAATCTTTGTTTATCTCTTTCCGTTGTCGCTCTCTCATAGTAATAACATCTTGAAGGTTTGCAAGGATAACTCGGTATATATACTATATGGTAATTAACCCGGGTCTAGGATTAACTAATTGTCTGGCACCGGGAATGGTGGGAGCCATACCTAATAAAAAAAAAAAAAAGAAAATGATCCGAACGCATTGAAAGTCAATACAATAGGACCTGGCCGATTTATTTCTTAGCTATTTTAGCAATATGAACATATTTTTTTCAGGCATAACATAACTTGTTTCCATTCGCTTCATATCAGCTCAGCGCGGAGTTTCCAGTATAGCCATCCCTACCCTACTCTATGGATCATGTGCATCCAATTTGTTGCCCATATATCGTAGTAGACTCATTCATTACTATATGATGGGGGGCCCTTTTAACTCAGCGGTAGAGTAACGCCATGGTAAGGCGTAAGTCATCGGTTCAAGTCCGATAAAGGGCTGATGTTTCCTACGAAGAAGGTCCGGGTGTCCGTTTCTCATCTATAGAAATTTTTTCATTGAAATATGAAAAAAAAAAAAGAAATGTGATACAATATATAAAATATCGTGACAAATTACCCGCTTTTCCCGTGGTTCCGAACTAGCCGATCTTAGAATGGAAATTCTAATAATGGGAATTTTAACGAACATTGTGCAAATCCAAACAATATAGTATGGAATACCTCAATCCTCTATCTATATTTGTATGTAGAATTTCAAAGTGCCTTGAAAAGAAAATAAAAAACGCCTTGTTTCTTTTTAGTTCCAGTTATACAATCCGAACTATTTTTATTGGACAGATTAGATCAAACAGATACTTCTTAGATCCCCTGTTTGTTATAGATTCCCTTGAGAATAAAAGGGAAGGAGGAAGCAATTAATCATACTGGCTAGGAATCCCCTACACCTGATTTATCATATTCTAATGATCGATCCTAATAACTTACTATTCGATCGAACGAAGGCCAAGATCCAATAGATTGGGATCAATCATTAGAACTTTGGGTCTATCGGAAGTGGATTAGTAACCCCCAAAAATGTAATGGATGATGATTGGATATTATCATGTCAGTCGTTACTTAACTTATTTTATCCCCCCCTTTTTTTTTTTTTTGAATGAAAAAAGGTTTGTTTACAGGTGTGATCATCTGGTATCGGATCAATCTCGATCGATGAGGAATAATAATCTGCCTGCCCTGTTCCAACGTTCCTAGCCATCAATCTTGATAAGAACATAGAATAGTTTATATGATCCGAAAAACTCTTCAGGGCCAAGTCATAGGGACTATGATAGGATATATATATAATAATAGTGTAACTTAGTGGAATGTATAGGGCTATACGGGCTCGAACCGTAGACCTTCTCGGTAGAACAGATCAAAATTCTTATTATCAAAATAATTTGAACTGTTCCAAGAACCCAACATGCATTTTATCGCATTGGGCTCTTTCATTAACTGATGGAAAGATCGGTTAGTTTGCCATTCTCCTCTTTCCAGGAAGATACTAATATGGCTCCGTGTGCCCCAAATTATTACCCTTCGGAAGCAATCCCAAAGTTATTCAAAAGGTTTCCTTGACGTAGGTCTGCCTTGCTCGGGCATAGATTGACTCAAATAGAGTCTCCTCTATCGCTCCAAAAATAAAATATGACACTTCATACACCTAAAAGTTCATAGAGCGAAAAGAATCTATTTTGAGGTCCCCGTATTATACTCATTATGCCTGGCATTGAACGGAGCTGGGATTGACCATATCAATTAGATTCGTAATTCGAATCGAATCGAACTTCATCTTTGTCATGCTATTGTTCCCCAGAGAAACAAATTGATAGAGTAAGACTATTTCACATAGAATCTATTTCGTGGATCGGACGAATCGATAAACTCTCTCGAAAACCATTGGCGCACGTGTAAACGAGGTGCTCTACCTAGCTGAGCTATAGCCCTTCCTTGCCAATCTTGGTGATACATTACTATACTAACCAGATGGATCACTTTCTGTCAAGGTAGATATTGAATGATTGGATACTATGATCCAATACGTTCTAATAAGTTCCATCGGTGCCAGGGACACATTGTCTATACGTTCAATTCCATTTAGAATCGTTTATAAGTCCAACTCTACCTATGAGAATAAATGACCCACTTAACTCAGTGGTTAGAGTATCGCTTTCATACGGCGAGAGTCATTGGTTCAAATCCAATAGTAGGTAAACTTATTAGATACCATTGAGGAGTCGATGGCATCTAATAAGTTTTACTCCACTTGTTTGGATCGAGACGGAACATTGAATCCATTATAATATCATTATAGGAAGAAAATTTTTAATTAGAGACGGGGAGGCTAGCACTGATAGCCTCTAATCGCGTTCTAGCTCTTTTCAGAGCTACATCAGCCTCAATTGCTTGTCTTTTACCTTCGGCTCGAGCTAAATCATCTTTAGCTTTTTGAAAAGTTTCCTGGGCCTCTTGGAGATCGATGTCAACATCTCTCTCTGCATTATTTACCAATATGGTAATTCTATCATTGTCTATCTTGGCGAAACCGCCCATCAAAGCCATAGTCGACCACTTTCCATTGAGACGTATTTTCATAACTCCTATATCTACAGCTGCCACAAGTGAAGCATGGTTGGGTAATACGCCAATTTGACCACTATTAGTAGATAGAATTATTTCTTTCACTTCTGAATCCCAAACGACTCGATTAGGAGACAGTACACGAAGATTTAGGGTCATTTTCAGAATTAACTTTCCACTTTGTAGTTCATAGCCTTCGCGGTAGCTTCATCAATGTTACCCACCAAATAAAAAGACTGTTCGGTAAGACCATCTAATTCTCCGGAAAGGATCATTTGAAACCCTTTAATTGTTTCCATGAGACCAACATATTTGCCCGGGGAACCTGTGAATACCTCTGCTACAAAAAAGGGTTGTGATAGGAAACGCTCAATCTTTCTTGCTCTTGCTACGATTAAACGATCTTCTTCCGATAATTCGTCCAGTCCAGGAATGGCTATAATGTCTTGAAGTTCCTTATAACGTTGTAAAGTTTGCTTAACCCCTTGCGCAATTTCGTAATGTTCTTCGCCTACGATCCAAGGTTGGAGCATAGTCGATGTTGAATCTAAAGGATCCACTGCTGGATAGATACCTTTGGCAGCTAATCCTCTCGATGGTACGGTAGTAGCATCTAAATGTGCAAATGTTGTAGCAGGAGCAGGGTCGGTCAAGTCGTCAGCAGGTACATAAACTGCTTGAATCGAGGTTATGGATCCCTTTTTTGTGGAAGTAATTCTCTCTTGCAAAGAACCCATTTCCGTGCCAAGGGTTGGCTGATAACCCACGGCGGAAGGCATTCTGCCTAATAGGGCGGATACCTCTGATCCCGCTTGGACAAAGCGGAAGATGTTATCTATAAATAATAATACGTCTTGCTCATTGACATCTCGGAAATATTCGGCCATGGTTAGAGCAGTTAAACCAACTCTCATACGAGCTCCTGGTGGTTCATTCATCTGACCATAGACCAAAGCCACTTTTGATTCTGATATTTTTTGTTCATTAATTACTCCCGATTCTTTCATTTCCATGTAAAGATCATTCCCTTCGCGGGTACGTTCTCCTACTCCCCCAAATACAGATACCCCTCCATGAGCCTTAGCAATGTTGTTGATCAACTCCATAATGAGTACTGTTTTACCCACTCCAGCTCCTCCGAATAAACCGATTTTTCCTCCACGGCGGTAAGGAGCCAAAAGATCTACTACTTTAATGCCTGTTTCAAAGATGGATAATTTTGTATCCAACTGTGTAAAGGCGGGAGCAGATCTATGAATAGGAGATGTTGTGCGAGCATCTACAGGACCCAAATTATCAACAGGTTCTCCAAGAACATTGAAAATTCGTCCAAGAGTGGCTCCACCAACTGGAACACTCAGAGGAGCTCCCGTGTCAATCACTCTCATTCCTCTCGTCAAACCATCTGTAGCACTCATAGCTACAGCTCTAACCTTATGATTTCCTAATAATTGTTGTACCTCACAAGTAACCTGAATTTCCTGACCGGTTGTATCTTGACCCTGAACTATTAATGAATTGTAAATATAAGGCATATTACCTGGAGGAAAAGAGACATCCAGTACTGGGCCAATGATTTGAGCAATACGTCCCACATTTTTTTCCACAAGTGCGGAAACCCCGAGAACAAGAGAATTGGTTCTCATACAAAAATGGAAAGAATATCCATGAAGAATATATATATATATAAATATGATTTTTCCAATATCATCAAAAAAAAAAAAAATGTTCCGTATCGGATCGATCAGATCAGTCAATAATGAATGGGAGTTACCACCTTAGTAATAGCCTACTTTTTTTTGAAAAGTTTGAATTCATTCATATTTGGAATATGAAGTAAGTAGATGGATAAGGATCATGCAGAAGTGTTCAATTCATCTATAACTAGAACCAATTTATCCATAACTTAAACCGAAAATACTTCACAGATCATCTGTGAAATTTGAAACTTGAACGCTATTCATGACCTTTCTCTCATTGGTCGTTATCTCTTCTCTTCGTACGCACATCTGTTCCCTATTCTATATGTATTTTCATATGGACAATTCGCACCATTATGATATGATCAAAGGTCGATTCGGTTCCTTAAATTCATTAATGAACTAGTTTAACAGCTGAAAGGTGCTCGGGTCAATCCATGGAAGAATAACTTCAAAAGCAAAAATTGGCTTGCGTCATACATCAAAATCGGGTTGTGTCATACATCAAAATTGGGTTGCGTCATACATAAAGAACATTATACAATGAGAGTGTATTTAGCAGATCTTATTGTCCAATAACAGGCGACTGTTTTGTAGTATATTTCTGTTAAAATTGATTGTTGACGTTTGATCCATGTCGAGCAGACCTCGTCCTTGCGATAAATCATTTTTAATAAAGGAGGGACTTGACTTATGTCACCAAAAACAGAAACTAAAGCTAGTGTCGGATTCAAAGCTGGTGTTAAAGATTACAGATTAACTTATTATACTCCTGAATATCAGACCAAAGATACGGATATCTTGGCGGCATTCCGAGTAACTCCTCAACCTGGGGTGCCGCCCGAGGAAGCGGGAGCAGCAGTAGCTGCTGAATCTTCCACCGGTACATGGACCACTGTTTGGACCGATGGACTTACCAGTCTTGATCGTTACAAAGGGCGATGCTATGACATCGAGCCCGTTGCTGGAGAGGAAAGTCAATTTATTGCCTATGTAGCTTACCCCTTAGACCTTTTCGAAGAAGGTTCTGTTACTAACTTGTTCACTTCCATTGTAGGTAATGTATTTGGATTCAAGGCCCTACGGGCTTTACGTTTGGAAGATTTGCGGATTCCCCCTGCTTATTCCAAAACTTTTCAAGGTCCACCTCATGGTATCCAAGTTGAAAGAGATAAATTGAACAAATATGGCCGTCCTTTGTTGGGATGTACTATCAAACCAAAATTGGGTCTATCGGCTAAGAACTATGGTAGAGCAGTTTACGAATGTCTTCGTGGTGGACTCGATTTTACCAAGGATGATGAGAACGTAAATTCCCAACCATTCATGCGCTGGAGAGATCGTTTTGTCTTTTGTGCGGAAGCAATTAATAAGGCTCAGGCTGAGACGGGTGAAATTAAAGGACATTACTTGAATGCTACTGCAGGTACATGTGAAGAAATGATGAAAAGGGCAATATTTGCAAGAGAATTAGGAGTTCCTATCGTCATGCATGACTATCTGACGGGAGGTTTTACCGCAAATACTAGTTTGGCTCATTATTGCCGAGACAATGGTCTACTTCTTCACATTCACCGCGCGATGCATGCAGTTATCGACAGACAAAGAAATCATGGTATGCATTTCCGTGTACTGGCTAAAGCATTGCGTATGTCCGGTGGAGATCATGTTCACGCCGGTACTGTAGTAGGTAAACTTGAAGGGGAACGAGACGTCACTTTAGGGTTTGTTGATCTACTGCGTGATGATTTTATCGAAAAAGATCGAAGTCGTGGTATTTACTTCACTCAAGATTGGGTATCTATGCCAGGTGTCCTGCCCGTAGCTTCAGGAGGTATTCACGTTTGGCATATGCCTGCTCTGACCGAGATCTTTGGAGATGATTCCGTACTACAGTTTGGTGGGGGAACTTTGGGACACCCTTGGGGAAATGCACCTGGTGCAGTAGCTAATCGGGTTGCTGTAGAAGCTTGTGTACAAGCTCGTAATGAAGGACGTGATCTTGCTCGTGAAGGTAATGAAGTGATCCGTGAAGCTTGTAAATGGAGTCCTGAGCTAGCCGCTGCTTGTGAAGTATGGAAGGAGATCAAATTTGAATTTGATACGATTGATTACTTGTAACTCAGTGACTTTCGTTCGACTAATTGCACTCGGCTCAATCTTTAACCACTACCACAAAGATTAAGCCAAATCGTGAACGGATATCTGGGATTTCAAAATAGCAATATCTATATATCTATCTATATAGATATATCTATATAGATAGATATATATTTCCGAGGTCAAATATCTAAAACAGAGTGAGTCGATGAAAAGATAACGAATCCTACTCATATTTGAAATTGGTCTTATGGATCATTCGATAGGGTTGGTAGCTCAGTGGATCAGAGCTCATGGTTCCGGACCTTGAGGTCAAGGGTTCAAATCCCTTCTAGCCCAAAAGATTTTTTATTTGGGATTCAAATTGACTTTCATCACGGTATAGGAGAGATTCTTTCTTTATAAAAGAATAAAGGGTTCTATCATAATCTCGGATCGATACTTCGCTTCGGATTCCTAATCAATAATGAATGGAGATTATTAATCAATGATTCATTCCACTATTGATTAATAATTCTAATCATTTTATTTATACGACTTCTCTTAATACAAAATAAGATAGGAAAAGTAACAATCTTCACCTTTATATGTAAAACTCTATGTCTATAAGGGAATGGTTCGAAGACAGGCGTAAAATAACTGGATTACTAAAAGATTCGGTCGAAGGGGATAGTAAGGACGTTAATGAGACGGATAATCAAAATAAGAAAAATATTGATTACGTTAAAATTAATAGATTATGGGTTCAATGCGACAATTGCGAGAGCTTGCTCTATATAAGATTCTTGAGAGAGAATAAAAGTGTTTGTGAAGAATGTGGATATTATCTGCAAATGAATAGTTCAGATAGAATCGAACTTATAATTGATCGTGACACTTGGTGTCCTATGGATGAAGACATGTACACTCTAGATGTTCTTCAATTTCATTCTGAGGATGAACCTTCTAATTCTGATCCTCTTAATTCTGAGGATGAACCTTATAGTGATCATATCACTTCCTGTCAAATAGAGACAGGTTTAACTGATGCTATTCAAACAGGCATAGGTAAATTAAATGGTATTCCTATCGCACTCGGAGTTATGGATTTTAAGTTCATGGGAGGTAGTATGGGCTCTGTAGTAGGTGAGAAAATAACCCGTCTAATCGAGCGCGCTACCGAGGAATCTCTTCCAGTCATTATGGTGTGTGCTTCCGGAGGAGCACGCATGCAAGAAGGAAGTTTTAGTTTAATGCAAATGGCTAAAATAGCTTCTGCGTTACATATTCATCAGAAGGATAACAAGTTGTTATATTTCTCGATTTTGACGTCTCCGACAACCGGTGGAGTGACTGCTAGTTTTGGCATGTTGGGAGATATCATTATTGCCGAACCTAAAGCGTACATCGCATTTGCAGGTAAAAGAGTAATCGAACAGACATTAGGTCAGAAAGTGATTGAAGATTTTCAGGTGACTGAAAATTTATTTGATCATGGTTTGTTTGATCTGATTGTTCCACGTAATCTCTTAAAAGGTGTTCTAAGTGAACTATTTCGGCTTTACGGTCTTGTTCATAGAAACAAATGAACGTTTAGTTTTGTTCCTTGTAAAAAAAAAGGATAAAATCGAGTTCCTTGTAACGAAAGTGAAAGTGATAAAGTTTCTTATCGCGGTGAAATAATTATTTATTGAAGATAATTGCTTTTCACTCCTTTCTTACCAACAATTTTTGATTATCAATCCTATACTAACAATAAATATAGCCTTCACTCTCCGAAATAAGATAAAAATTGGTCAGGATTCATGTTCTTACACTATTATATATTATATAGTATGAATAAGTGATGTAATTAATATATCTATATTCTAATAGAGAAAGAAGATCCTCATTGTTGAACTCGGGATCTTATTCAAAAACAATTTTGGATCCAGCTTTAAATCAATTTTCGGGATTTTTGGATTGGAAGAGACAGCGAAAGGAACAATATTTGCGTACATTTATTCTATTGCATACATGTATTCTATGAAGAAGGACGAATAGGACTGCTCATTTGGTCCCATCACTTATTTGATCTTATAATCATTCCTTGTAATATGGATAAACATTTCATTTATTAACTAAGGTACTCGTTCTATGATAATTCCTAGCCTACCCTCTATTTTCGTGCCTTTAGTCGGCTTATTACTTCCGGCAATTACAATGGTTCTTTCTCATCTTTATATTCAGAATGACGAGATTTTATGAATATGATAAATTAAGATTTAAGAAATGGGTTCGGATCTTTCAATTGCAGCAGAACAGATAGGATATCTATATCTATTTCAGATTATATGAGATAGGACCCTTATAGACACAAAATAGGTATAAATATCCATATGTATTTATTCATATTCATATATGAATGTGGATAAATCTTACAATTATATAATATATGTATATATATATATATATACAATTCATTTTATATTCATTAATATCTATTTACATATACATATAAAATCTATGTATGTGTAAATAGATAGGTATTGATAAATATGTTAATATGGATGGTCTGTTATATTTTTGAATATGGCATACATTTCTATTCCTGGAGATATTTATACTCCTCTGATCCAGTGTTGTTTCATACATTTTGAAATGAAGGACTTATTTGGAATAAACGGTAAGAATTTACAAGAACATAAACTTGGCTGACTTGACTGAAATGTTAGCTATGTATATATATACCTAGTTCATAATAGTTTGGGAACCAAAGGATGAAAAACTTGGTCATTCCCTCAACTTCAATAGGATGGAATTTAATACAATTTTTTATGAATCGTCGATCCAAATGGCTCTGGATAGACCCTATAAAAGGGTCTCGAAAAATAAGTAATTTCTTTTGGGCTTGTATCCTCTTTCTGGGTTCACTAGGATTTTTCCTGGTAGGGATTTCGAGTTATTTTGGTAAGAACCTGATACCCCTATTGTCATCTCAGCAAATACTCTTTGTTCCACAAGGGATTGTAATGTGTTTTTATGGTATTGCAGGTCTGTTCATTAGCTCTTATCTGTGGTGCACAATTTTGTTCGATGTGGGTAGTGGCTATAATAAGTTTGATAAAAAAACAGGAATTGCATGTCTTTTTCGTTGGGGATTTCCCGGAAGATATCGTCGTATTTTCCTAAAATTTAGTATGAAGGATATTCAGATGATCAAAATGGAAGTTAAAGAAGGTATTTCCCCTCGTCGTGTTCTTTATATGGAAATAAAGGGCCTACAAAACATTCCTTTAACTCGTATTGGTGATAATTTGAACCTAAGGGATATCGAACAGAAAGCTGCCGAATCAGCCCGTTTCTTGAATACATCCATTGAAGGGTTTTGAAATGAACCGGGGATAATTCTTTATCCTCGACATAAATTTGAATGTAAAGACATTTGAATATGGATCGGATCAAGGAACATGAATCAATATCCAATCAGGAAATTTTCATATATATATATATGAAAAAATTTTTTTTTTTCATTTTTAAAGAGCATTTTTAATCTTTGGAAATAACTGGGGAAAGATTTGTAAAGGATCGATCCAGTGATCAGAATTCAAAGGATCTTGGGAATTAATAACACTTATTTTACTTCAAGTTATTCTTGAGTCAGATGGAATGGAAAAAAGAACTAGATAATTGGTCCAGATAGAAACGATCTGGAATGATCGGATATCTGGGAACGATCTCCTCCTTATGCTCCGTCTCGCTCATTTGGAGCGAACCTTTTATTCTCCGAGGATATGTTTTCTCGGGGTAAAACAATTATGCAATAGATCAATCTATGGGTCCCATACCTAATTCTATCACTCGTACTTTGTCTAGATTTCGGACAGAACTGACGAGTGAATCAGGTTTGTTAGCGATTCGCGAATTGGAAGTGGCCGAATATAAAGCATCAGCTTCCCTACGATATCTCGCATGTTTAGTAGTACTGCCCTGGTTAATTCCTATTTCATTACGGAAAGGGTTGGAGCCTTGGGTTACAAATTGGTGGAATACTGGTCAATCTCATAAAATTTTTGATTATCTTCAGGAAGAAAATGCTCTAGGAAGATTTGAGAAAATAGAAGAACTATTTCTATTAGAAAGAATGTTGGAAGATTCTTCGGGAACACATTCACAAGATCTTCGTATAGAGATGAAAAAAGAAACGATCCAATTGGTCGAAATGTACAATGAAGATTGTATCCAGATAATCTCACATTTATTAACAAATCTAATAGGTTTTGCTTCCATAAGTGCTTATCTCATTCTGGGTAAGAAAAAAATTGCCATTATAAATTCTTGGATCCAAGAATTATTCTATAGTCTGAGCGATACAATGAAAGCTTTTTCCATTCTTTTAGCAACCGATCTATGTATTGGGTTTCATTCGCCCCATGGTTGGGAAATGATGATCGATTCGATCTCCGAAAATTATGGATTTGCCCATAACGAACGAATCATATCTGGTCTTGTTTCAACTTTTCCAGTCATCTCAGATACGATTTTTAAATATTGGATCTTTCGTCGTTTAAATAGTATATCTCCGTCACTTGTAGTAATTTATCATTCGATGAATGAGTAAAGAATAGGTTTTTTTATGATCGACAACAATTGAAACATAATAATAAAGTTTGTTTTCCGTGTTCAGAAATTAGCTATTCCTCCCCCTCAGTCTTCTCCTGGTACGAGACTTTTGATTTATTACTTTTAGGTTTGGTTCAATCAATATAGTAGCAAAATTTTTGACAGGTAACTATGATAGCTACCTACTCTCACCCAAAAAATGATTTGGAACCAATAATTGAACCATGCAAAATAGAAAGAATTATGGCTGGACGAAAAAGATGACTTGGTTAATTTCCGTCCTGGTCATGATACATATCATAACTCGGACATCCATTTCGAATGCATATCCCATTTTTGCACAGCAGGGTTATGAAAATCCCCGAGAAGCAACTGGACGTATTGTATGTGCCAATTGTCACTTGGCCAAAAAACCTGTAGATCTTGAGGTTCCGCAGTCCGTTCTTCCCAATACCGTATTTGAAGCAGTTGTTAAGATCCCCTATGAGACGCAAATGAAACAAGTTCTTGCTAATGGTAAGAAAGGGGGTTTAAATGTAGGAGCTGTTCTAATTTTACCCGAGGGCTTTGAATTAGCCCCTCCGGATCGTATTTCTCCTGAGATTAGAGAAAAGATGGGTAATCTTTATTTTCAGAACTATCGTCCCAATCAAAAAAACATTATTGTAATAGGTCCTGTTCCTGGTCAAAAATATAATGAACTTGTGTTCCCCATCCTTTCACCAGATCCTGCTACTGATAAAGAAGCTCACTTCTTGAAATACCCCATATATGTGGGTGGTAATAGAGGAAGAGGACAAATTTATCCCGACGGGAGTAAGAGTAACAATACGGTCTATAGCGCTTCAGCAACAGGAAGAGTGAGCAAAATTTTACGTAAACAAAAGGGTGGATATGAGATAACTATTGAGAATACATCAAACGGTGGACAAGTGGTTGACATTGTACCTCCAGGACCGGAACTTCTTGTTTCAGAAGGCGAATTGATCAAGGTCGATCAACCATTAACGAATAACCCTAATGTGGGTGGATTTGGTCAAGGAGATGCAGAGATAGTACTTCAAGATCCATTACGTGTTAAAGGTCTTTTATTATTCTTTGCATCTGTCATTTTAGCACAGATATTTTTGGTCCTTAAGAAGAAACAATTTGAGAAAGTTCAATTGGCCGAGATGAATTTTTAGGTCTATCTATTTTTGAAGTTGACTGATTGGATCAAAAATGAATACCCCTTCGGAGATGGAGATCCTTTTATCCTACTTCTCTCTTATATATTCTTGGGAAAAAGTATATTTAGATATATTGACTTTTTGAATAGGGAGTGGGTGATTCAATAAGCACTGGAACAGATCAACTTGTCGAACGATCCCCATATGCTATGCTATATCGTGTACTATATACATGCCATTCCCTTCTTTCCTTGCCCATGTTAAAAAGAAACGATCCGGAAAATAGATAGATAGATCGCAGGGAGGAAAGATGAGGAGAATAACTAAGTCATCTTGATTGAAGAAGATTCCTATTTTCTCTGATCCCATTCTTTATCCTATCCGATTATTCCTCTTCGAAAAGATTCGGAGAAATTATCCGGTTTATCATCGAGATAAGAGGAACTAATCGGGTTTCCGATCCTGTCCTATTCGTCAATTCCTTTCCTTATACTGAGGAATTTCAAAAATGAATAAAGAAGGAAGAGCAGACAAGTAAGGGGCAATATAACTCATTAAGCAAAACAACCCTATAAAACTTTTGATAGGGTTCGTTCCTAATGAGAGAAAACGAATAAAAGGTGTTTTTCCTCCTCTTTTATTTTGTAAGCCAAAATAAGAGAATAAAAGATTCTATCCGCACATTTAGATTCTCATAGTTTGGGCTTTTACAGAAACTTCACAGAATTTCCGATCAGAGAAATGAGCAAATATTGAGTAATTCATATTCTCCGTTTCCCTGTTGTTCCTTCGACAGAGATTGAAATTGGATCGATCCAAACTTTTTTTTTATCATATAGCGAAAGAATAGATTGGCTCATCACTTGACTAAAAGGCATTGAATGGAGTAAATGACGGAGTCATTGTATTAATATGAATCTTCTCTTCTAATTCATATTAATATAGAAGAGAAGATTCATAAAAAAGAGATTTTGATAAGACCTTACCCTTCAAAGAAGGGTAAGGCTTTATCAATTTTTCACTTTCGCATGTATAGTATTCCCCACAGTAAGTGCATTTCCCCTACTATAGGGATGACCCTAATCCGGAATATGAACCATAGAAAAAGATACCCAGTAGACCAATCACGATAATACCAGTTACAGTACCTATCAACCAAAGAGGGATCCTTCCAGTGGTATCGGCCATTTATCTTACTCCCTTTCACATTTTCTTAAGTGGTAATGCTCGAGACATAAACAGTCATAGCATATATAATTATGAGTATTGGATCTTTCCGAATGGAGTTAGAAGATTCTCATTGTTCCTAATTGAACAAATAATTAGAGAATAGAACAGCAAGTACAAAAATGAGTAGCAACCCCCAGTAGAGGCTGGTACGATTCAATTCAACATTTTGTTTGTTCGGGTTTGATTGTGTCATATCTACATACTTTCTTTAGATAGAGTTTATCGCTGGATGAACTGCATTGCCGATATTGATCCCAAGAAAAAAACTGTAGGGACAGCTAGCCCGTGAACGGCCAACCATCTAACTGTAAAAATCGGATAAGTTCTATCTATAGTCATGAGTGCCTCCTAAAAAGATCTAGTAAATTCATCGAGTTGCTCTAACGGATCGAAACGGCCAGTTACTAATGGAACCTCTTGTCGGCTTTCTGTGAAATACTCATTCGGCCGAGGGCTCCCGAACACATCATAAGCCAAACCCGTGCTGACAAATAACCAACCTGCAATGAATAGAGAAGGTATAGTAATGCTATGGATAACCCAGTATCTAATACTAGTAATAATGTCAGCAAAGGAGCGTTCTCCCGTATTCCCAGACATGCTCAGCTCCATATATTATTGTAAAGTCAGTCAAGGGGGAATTGATCCCATGAAAGATAGAGATCAGGAAATGGAAAACTACTGATATCTTCTCCAATCCTTGTTCGATTGTCAATGTTATACCAAGGGTATCTCTGAAGTCTACTGGACCAGTATAGCTAGCCTTCTTCCGACACAGCAATACAATTTTGATGAGTATCAAGAAGGAACGGGATAGAATGATTCTATTCCTGCCAGTGATTCCATCTCTGTTTGGTCAACTAAATCCCAACAGAAAAAAATGGAATATTGCATGTTCCGAGGGAACCCCTCAATCGATGTTGTAACAATTGCATAGACCATGGAAATTTTCGATCGGAATTAGCTTCTACAGGTGGCTGTAGAACCGAAAAAGAGGATTAGTGCCGCTAGGAGCAAAGGATATCAATCACTATCAATATCAATAAAACTAATCCAGAATATTATACTTTTACCCCTTCCTTTTTCACTCCGACATGACATTATGTCCGCGTAGATTATATCAGTAATTAAAATTGCACGGATCATTGGTGCTACGCAGATGTATGTCGCTCTTCCAATAGTATCTGACACACGTGGATTTATGCCACGGACTTATTATATAGTACCTTGTATTAAGAAGTAGGTATTACTTATTGGATAAAACCGAGTTGATAGTGCATGCAATAAAACCTAGTCAATTTTAGGTATGTTAAATTACGAGATACTCCTTGCAAGAGGTGGAATTCTTGTAATATCGGGCTCTACTGGCTATAAGAATGAATATGAAAAAAAAAAAAAACCTAATCCATCTAGAGGATCGAATGATTGGATCAATAAGATCTATAATTTAAAGGACAAACCAGATATTAATATTCTTACACCTAAACGTTAAATTCACAAAACTTTGGCTATGTCTGTAGAATCAATTTTTACGGTCCAGTCTTTGGACCGATAGCTGCTACTGGTAAAAAAGATAATGTCAGGTGATCCAATCGTAATGATTTAGAATTTATTCACCCTTAAGAAGATTACGTTCGACAATTTGTGAAGGGGTTCGCGATTGCTATTCATGAATTACTCGATCAATGTGGGGATTTCTAGGATAATGAAGATAATTCCACCATAGATTTCCTCTCATCCATGTTCGTTCATACATATCTTATAGTAGATATAAGATTCTGAATTGGTACAAATTGGGACAATTGATCTTTTGTATTCTGATTTCAAGGTTATGAAAAGAAAAATTTAGGTAATTGTCTCATGAAGATATGTATAAACCATATTTCATTCAGTCCTTCCACGTCTACTATAATTAGTTATTTTGGTTTCTTATTGGCTTCTATAATTTTCACCCTAATCCTATTCATTAGCTCGAGCAAGATACAACTTATTTGAAATGAAGGAAGGGGAAACCCTCTCAGTTCACTATTTTCATTTGAACAATTTTGTTGATTCTCTCTATATAAATTGATGATCATTGAGATTCATATCAAATTCAGGGTACTATCCAGGATAGCTATTATCCCTACTTATTCCGTTGAATCGAAATGGTTGAGGCTTTGCCATCCGGAATTGTTTTAGGTCTAATTCCTATAACTTTGGCCGGATTATTCGTAACTGCATATTCACAATACCGACGTGGTGATCAATTGGATATTTGATCCGGAAATATTATCCCATTTCATTGGCTTGGCCTCCTACTTTTCCTGGGAGGTCAGAATCCATTGCTCGTTCCAGTTGAAACGGAATTATCGATAATCTAGAGGGTTTCATTCTCTAGGAACAAAATCACGCTCTGTAGGATTTGAACCTACGGCATCAGGTTTTGGAGACCTACGTTCTACCGAACTGAACTAAGAGCGCTTTCTTAAAAAATATGGAGATAAAGGGAATAAAAAATACCTTTCGTTGATACTCTACGAGTATCAAACATTTTTGCATCTGATACGATTCAATTATTTGATGTTCGATTCAAATCGATATAAAATGATCTTTCGTTCCTCTCTCTTTCCATAGAAAAGAAGGAATAGGTAGGGATGACAGGATTTGAACCTGCGACATTTTGTACCCAAAACAAACACGCTACCAAGCTGCGCTACATCCCTTCTAATCATTAGACAATGTTATTTTATATAATTTGAAATCTGTTTCCAATATTTGAACACCTTTAATTCTCTTTGGTCTCGTGGGTGAAAAGACTTTATACATGCATGTAGGGTCTATTATCTAGAATATAACTATGAATTAGCAAAATTTGGTTTGGTGATGAAACATCGTTTTCCTGTTCTATAAATAAGGACCCAGCCCGGATAAAATTATACATATATCCATAAGTTCCGAGTTTCCCCTACAAGAGATTCATAACTATTGGGTTTAATAACTTACGCATTATGATCGATAAGGAGAATTTACAATGCAAGATCTAAAGACCTATCTTTCCACAGCACCTGTGTTAGCTATTTTATGGTTCATATCTTTAGCCGGTCTATTGATAGAAATCAATCGTTTTTTCCCAGATGCTCTGACTTTGACTCTCTCTTTTTAATTTTTTTCCTCCCCCTAAAACCGAGGAAAAAAAAAATTGTGTTAGATCTACTTTTCCTACCTCTTGGACAAATTAGTTGATTCAGCCCCAAATAGAGATCCAAGCTTTTTTTTTTTTTTTGGGGGGGGGGTAGAATCAAAGTAGAAATAAAGATCCAAAGGTTCTTTCCACATTTCATTTTGTAAGTACAACTGAAAACTCCTGATCAAGAATTTTTTTACTCAAAAATTTTTCATCGCGGGATCTCCGGTTATCAACAACTTCTATCCCTTTTTCCCTCTTTCTTTTTCAGATCAAAAGGAAAGTAGACCCAATATCTAGAGTAAGTTTATGGCCAAGAGCGGAGATGTAAGAGTAACAATTACTTTGGAGTGCACTAGTTGTACCCAAGATAGTGTTTATAAAAAATTCCCGGGAATTTCTAGATATACGACTCGGAAAAATCGACGCAATACACCTATTCGATTGGAATTAAAGAAATTTTGTCCCTATTGTTACAAGCATACCATTCACGGAGAAATAAAAAAAAGAGATTAAACTTACTACTCCTACCCAGGGATAAGAATAGATCACAGATATAAAAAGAAATGGTATTTCAACAAGATCTTTAATGGAACGATATTTTCAAAAGATTTTGAATAAATAGTATTCCAAAGGTTCATGAAACAAACTATGGATAAACCCAAGCGATATTTGGATAAACCCAAGCGATCTTTTCATAGACATTTGACACCAATTCGTAGACATTTGTCACCAATTGGATCGGGAGATCGGATCGATTATAAAAATATGAGCCTAATTAGTCGATTTATTAGCGAGCAAGGAAAAATATTATCCGGCCGAGTTAATAGATTGACTTCAAAACAACAACGTCTGATGACTAACGCTATTAAACGAGCTCGTATTCTATCTTTGTTACCTTTTCTTTATAATGAAAACTAATTTGATCCATAGAAATGGGAAATGAACCTACTCCTTAATCAAATCGGAGCTGGTATATCTGTTCGATAAAGAGGCAGATCTTGAGTCTATTGTTGAAAAAGTTTACAGGATTTCATTCTTGGAAAATAATTGGATTTCATTCTTTTTATTTTGTTTATTTCTAATCCAATATTGAAAATATTGAAATGGTTCTACCTTCCCGGAGGGAATTCTCCGGGAGAATCTGTTATATCCATTCCATCTTTATCTATTTCTTTCATTTATATCTAACCTATTTCATCACACGATAAGTTCTTTCTTCAAGATGGTGGAAAAGCAATTACTATCTAATACAGCTATTTGCGCAAGTGTTTTACGATTTGGAAGCAACTGCCTCTTATACAAATATTGGATGAATCTGTTATAAGAGACTCCATTGGCACGGGCTGCTGCATTGATCCGAGTAATCCACAAACGACGAAGATCTCTCTTGCGTTTACCTCTATCTCGATGGGCGGAAGCTAAGGATCTATCTTTTCGTTGGTTAGCAGTTCGAAAAAGTTTCGAATGGGCCCCTCGAGAGCCTGATACAAATGCAAGAATCTTTTTCCGACGTTTTCGAGCTATATATCCACGTTTCACTCTGGTCATTGAAGTTTACTCTTATGAATCGCTAATCTTTTTCTCGGTTAGTCATTTTTTTTTTTTCATTGAGAATAAAACTGATTCTTCTTATTTAGAAAAGAAAAGTTCCAATGGCTTTTGCTACTGCAACCTTCCCAACCATAATTCCCTTTAGATAGGCATCTTCTGGGTAGGCAAGGACTGGGACCTTGTACTGAGAATGAGAAAAAATCATGGGTTTCATCGTTTCTATGGTTCTTTCTCCAACGGTAAGGTCCTCTTTATACGCCGGAGCTTCTTATTCATTTCCGAACTATGAAATAAGTATGTTATTGGTAACTTGTACGGTTTACCATCTCCAGCTCTACTCTTTAATCATCAAGTAATAAATACTTTCATTACAAGATCTATTCATACAGTAACGACATGTAATTCTGGGGTTGGCCAGATAGCTGACCCTGTTGTTCCGTTCTCGCAGCAATATGAGCATAAACTTTATGCTTCTAAAATTTGCATGATTTCCCCGCTCAATGGATTGATGACCATTCGCTACCAATGAGGAATTGCTTTTCATCCCGCATAAAGGTGATTGGATTTGCACCAATGGAAACCATAAATTTCATCCCCGGTAAGGTTAGATGATGGATCTGTACTTGGTTACAGCGGGAAAATTATTATGTTATTCCGTTGTAATAATTTCCCAGTCTGTTTGAGTCAGCTTTTGATCCAAACGAGTCGCACATACACCCTAGCACATACTCCTCTACGCTGAGGACATCCTCGAAGAGCAGGAGATTTTTTTCTATTCTCTATTGGCTGTCTTGCATTTCTAATAAGTTGTTGAATAGTGGGCATTCTGGCCGGATTGTATGCGGAATTGATTGGTTCAGATTGATCCTAACCATATCGGGTTATTATGAAATGAATCACTTTCCCCCTTTTTTTTTTTTTAGGGAACATAGAGATCAAATTACAGTTCATTTTAAAAGAAATGAAAAAAAAAAAAAAAAAGAGGATCTTCCGCTACGAGATCAACCTTCCGCTACGGCATCAACAATGCCATAAGCTCGAGCTTCTGTTGCTGACATAAAAACATCTCTGTTCAGGTCCCGTTGAATGACCTCTCCAGGGTTGCTTGTTCTTTCTATATAACATTTTGTTATGTAATCACGAAGCATCGTTACGTGTTGCGATTCCTTATGAAAATCTGCGGCCGGTCCGTCATAATAGGAACTAGCAGGTTGGTGGATCATAACCCTAGCGTGAGGTAATGCTATACGTTTAGTAATTTCTCCCCCGATTAGGATGAAAGATCCCATCGAAGCGGCTACCCCCATACATATTGTATGTACATCTGGTACTATTATTTGCATAACATCAAAAAGACCTACTCCCGGTATTACTGATCCACCGGGACAGTTAATAAATGAGAAAATATCTTTATTTGCATCTTCTGCACTCAAATATACCATGAGACCCATGAGTTGATTTGCAATCTCGTGATTTATATCCTGAGCCAAAAAAAGTAATCTCTCTCGATAAAGTCGGTTGTATAAGTCAACCCAATTTGCATCTTCATCTCCAGGGGCTCGGAAAGGCACTTTTGGAACACCAACGGGCATTTGTTTTAATGGAAAGAAGTGAAGCACTATACTCTAATATGGAAACGTAAAGTATATTAAGTTGTGTCACACATGAACTCTTCCATCGTGGTTAGGAAGGTATTCATAGGGGAGGTTTTTAACCTATCTAGAAATAGAGCTTTAGATGGATCAGAGATCCATGTAAAAGATCCTTCAACTATTCAAGTTGATAATGTAACGAATCACACTTTTACCACTAAACTATACCCGCCACGATCCAATTGTAATATACGGATCGATCTTTTGTCCAACCAATAGGAAGACGAGGAGTTATCAACCTCCATTGAAAGTTTCTATCAATCATTACCTCGTTTTCATCATTACATGAATCTCCATCCCCGGAGATTCAATACTTGGGTAAATAGTATTTCATTCCCGGAGATGGCTCATTGTAATTATAAATTACCTTTGCGAACTGCTGATAAAACAATTACTAATGGACCCGATACAACCGTCAGAGTCAGAACAGTGAGCTGTGCAATAACCTCTAGATTCATTTCGTTTTCTTTCACCCCTATGATCCCATCGACTTGATGGATGTATGAATAAAATGTTGTCAAGATCAATCACTTTTCACACTTCTATTTTCTCTTCTCCTTCCCCATCTGTGTAGTTTCGATTAGGAAACTATAGCCTTGAGCAACTAATATCTTTACAATAGCCTTGAGCAACTGATATCTTTCCAATAATACATAAAAGAGAGCCCATTGATGTATTTCAATATCTAGATAATCAAATTGGATACTGGAGAGAAATAAATGGACTAATCCGTTCCGTGTAACTCATTTATTCAAAATGATTGGAGAGGGAATGAAGAGATGATAGCTCAATTTGTGATAGCCTTTTTTCTTGCTTTTATAACAATGATTTTAGCGCTCAGATTAGGTAGAGCGCTGTATTATTGATTCCTGACTTTTCTTGGTTTGGCCTGGCCGGTGTGGCCAGGCCAATAAAAGAAAAGAATCTTTTTTAACGAAATGAACAATACGATTCGCCAGATTGGTTTTTATCTAACTGAATAATTGCTATATTCATTGTATTGTCGATACAATCCGTACATGCTATGGTATACATCTTCACTCCACCATTCATTTTGTTACATTCCATTTTGGAGAGATGGCTGAGCGGACCAAAGCGGCGGATTGCTAATCCGTAGTACGGATTATCCGTACCGAGGGTTCGAATCCCTCTCTCTCCGTTCGGTCACTATTGATCCTGAAAACGGATAACTTCGGATCTTTCTACGGAACGGAAAAGCTAGATACTTTTTCCACTATTCTTTACGTCCGGGATTACGTCCTGGATCGTTTGATAGAAATCCAAAGATAAAAAGAGAAATGAAAAATATCACTACTGTGTAAACGAACAGCTTAAGAGTAAGCATTACGTAATCTCCGGGATCCTTATTATAAGTACAACAGAATAGATTATCAATCTTTGTACCATATATGGATACTTGAATACCAAGCAATAGTATGATTAATACAGATCACAAAATGATTTCTCCGAATCACGTGTGAAAATAAATCAAAAAAAGAAGGAGATAATTTATCCCTTTGTTTTCCAAATGTTCTTTCTTCCCTTCTTCTTTTTTGGATCAACCAGATATTTATCGAATCTTTATGAAAATATATGATTCGTATCACTACGTGACCAAATAGCTCGATCCGGAGTGAGCGATGGGATCAGAAGGAATTTACAAAGGTGAGTTGAAAAGTTTTTAGCCGGGAGCAGATAAGGTATCTGGATCTGGTATCGTTGGGTGGAGCAAGGATAGAACTTCTGCCACAAAAAATGGAAAGGGTGATACAGAAATTGGATGAATGACAGCGATCCAAAAACTTGAAAAAGGAAAAAAAGGGATACTTTTTATCGAAAACTTACAGCAGCTTGCCAAACAAAGGCTAAGAGAAAAGAGAGAACGGGAATAATTGGCATTACATCGACAATTGGATCGGAAATTGCATAAGCCTCAGGTAATTTTCCAAAAAAGGGATTATTTAAATGAATAAAGGCATCATCTATACAAATATTGAGTATAACTAGCATTTTTTTCTCCAATCAAAATGAGGGGGGGGGTAAAGCCAGAAAAGTCTTTGATTGATCGAATCGATCGAAGCTCTTCGGCAAGTTTGACCAGACTTGGGGTTGGAAGGGATGATTTTTTCATACATACAATATTTTACCCAATCTAATAGAGATTGATCAATGAATGGATATTCTTGTCCCTTTTTCTGTTTCTCCTATTATGTCCAATTCCATAAAGAACCTTTTTTGTCAATATATCCACAAAATTTTCCGGACCAATTGGGATCTGATCTAATGAATCTTGGATCCTAATGGGTTGACAAAAAGTTTTTTATAAGTATTCATTAGCATATGAATAGGGAAATAGGATGGGAATGGGGTGTGGCCAAGCGGTAAGGCAGCAGGTTTTGGTCCTGTTATTCGGAGGTTCGAATCCTTCCATCCCAGACTTATTTCATTGGTTCCTGTTTTACCTTCCCTCCCTCTTCTCTTTCTTCTTTCGTAAAAGGTAGATCCAATGGAATTAAAGGGATATCTCTGTGGTGCAAGATGGGAATACGGATCAATTCGAGATAAGGTTCAATTTATGAAATTAGCCCATTGGATGTATGCTGGTCCTGCTCATATTGGAACTCTACGAGTAGCTAGTTCATTCAAAAATGTACATGCCATTATGCATGCTCCTCTAGGAGATGATTATTTTAATGTAATGCGCTCTATGTTAGAACGGGAAAGAAATTTTACTCCTGCAACTGCTAGTATAGTAGATCGTCACGTACTAGCACGTGGATCTCGAAAAAGAGTTGTCGATAATATTATTCGAAAAGATAAGGAGGAAGGTCCCGATTTGATCATATTGACACCTACATGTACCTCTAGTATCTTGCAAGAGGATTTAAAAAACTTTGTGGATAGAGCATCCATAATCTCTGATTGCAACGTCATTTTTGCGGATGTTGATCATTATCAAGTGAATGAAATTCAGGCAGCGGATAGAACTTTGGAACAGGTGGTTCAATATTATTTGGATAAATCCCATAGACAAGAAAATTTGGATCAATTTGTAACAGATGCACCTTCTGTAAATATAATTGGGATTCTTACTCTAGGCTTTCATAATCGACACGATTGTCGTGAGTTGAGACGTTTATTAAAAGATCTGGACATCAGAATTAATCAAATAATTCCTGAAGGGGGATCTGTAGAGGATCTGAAAAATTTACCAAAAGCTTGGTTCAATTTAATTCCTTATCGTGAAGTGGGCTTAATGACAGCGATGTATTTGAATAAAGAATTTGGAATGCCTTATGTATCTACAACTCCTATGGGAGCTGTAGATATGGCTGAGTGCATCCGACAGATAAAGAAATATGTTGATACCTTGGCGGCTCCTATTTTATCAAGCAAAAGAGTTGATTACGAATCCTATATCGATGGACAAACTCGATTCGTTTCCCAAGCTGCTTGGTTCTCAAGATCTATTGATTGTCAGAATTTTACGGGGAAAGAAACAGTCGTTTTTGGTGATGCAACTCATGCTGCTTCAATCACTAAGATACTTGCTAGAGAGATGGGAATTCGTGTGAGTTGTACAGGTACTTATTGTAAACATGATGCAGAATGGTTTAAAGAGCAAATTCAAGATTTTTCTGATGAGATAATCATCACAGATGATCATGCTGAAGTAGGAGATATTATCGCTCGCGTAGAGCCCTCTGCAATATTTGGTACTCAAATGGAACGTCATATCGGTAAACGTCTTGAGATTCCCTGTGGAGTTATTTCCGCACCAGCTCATATCCAAAATTTTTCCTTGGGATATCGACCCTTCTTGGGTTACGAAGGTACTAATCAAATAGCTGATCCAGTTTATAACTCATTTGCTCTGGGTATGGAAGATCATCTTCTAGAAATTTTTTGTGGTCATGATACGAAGGAAATAATGACAAAATCATTATCCACGGATATGAGTCTAATTTGGGATCCTGAAAGTCAACTAGAATTGAATAGAATCCCTCGTTTTGTCAGGGACGAAGTAAAGAGAAATACAGAAAAATTCGCACGACGAAAGGGCATTTTGAACATTACTGTCGAGGTAATGCACGCAGCTAAAGAAGCATTAAGTACCTAATCAATATAAATTCATTTATTACATTGAGCTTATTCTATACAAAAAAAGTGAATCCAATTCGATATCTATTCCTATAATATCAATGGAGTTAATGACTATTCATAATCACGTCTCGATCATGATTCGAGATCAGCAGGGAGGGATCTTAAAAACATCGTCTGAAACGACGTGGTAGAAAGCAACGTGCGACTTTACATAATTGGTTTGGTGGATGGATGTGGATAATGACATCCAACATTTCATATTCGGATCAAATGCCCTAATCGTTCCACCAAGGCTGTTACAAATAAGCCTAGAATTTTCTCTCGATGCGTCTAACATCTCATCCCAATACAGTTGCCAATCCAACAATGAATTTATCTCTTATTCTGGATTGACAATAGTGTATTGTGTCGATATAATTCGTCCATTCACAATAGAGATAGATATCTTAGGTTCATCATTGATCAGTGATTCTATCCAATCATGATTATTCTGTCGACGGATCATTTATTCATAACCTAGATTACTTTATTCTGGAATAGCGGATCGAAAGAAACTATTCATATCCATATATGAACTGACGAGTTCATTATTTGGTCATTCACATAGGTTTTTGATCCCGTTCGTCATTTAACAACAATGATTGGTAAGATTCTATTTACCGGTTCATATTGAGTAACCTCACATTCCACTTCGATCGTATATATATCCTCAATATCTATTCGCAATATGGGTTGCTAACTCAATGGTAGAGTACTCGGCTTTTAAGTGCGACTAAGGTCTTTCACACATTTGAATGAAGTAGAAAACTCGTCGATACCATCGGTAAAGTTCGGAAGACTACGACTGATCCTCGAAGTATAATGAACGGAAAAAATAGCATGTCGTTCCAACATATGATCTTTATGATACCTTATATTATTTTTAGGATACCTGATTGTATTCGATCAGGACCGGATCTTATTCAAGGAATCAAATAGGTGGGAAATGTCTATTATATATTTAGATGATTTATAATATGCTCATCCTTTCGGATCAAATGTGATAATTGTGAATAGGATCGAATCAATTCACGATTAAGTCGAATGAGTCAATGGAGAAAGTTATATGACTTGAATCATAGGTAAACCCAGAGGAACGAGCTTCTGTTCCTCGTTCCAATTAAACGAGCGAGGAATTCCCTTTACTGATCAGAAGTTAAGAGCATTTTAGTACCCGATATCGGGAGGTTTTCCCTGAGTAGATCAGGGATTTATACACTCACAATGAGTCCTAAGTACTCGATACAAATGTGTAAGATAAATAGTGTACTGACCAGGTTGATTTATCCCATGAGTCAGGAGAGCGATCGGTCGCCAGGATAAAAGATTTTCGTTCTTCCTCATGACGAATGAGATCCTTGGGTAGTAAATCTGTTGAATTTAATATAGAATCTTAATATCCGGATATATATATTTTTTTCCTATCTTGTCCCGACTAGATCGCACCATGTATTATCTCAGAAATTAAGAGGTTATTCTCATGAACGAGGGACATAGCTGAGGTTTGAAAATGGATGAGTTCCATAGATACGGGAAGGAAGATAGCTCTTGGCAACAATGCTTTTTATATCCACTCTTTTTCCAGGAAGATCTTTACGCAATTTATCATGATCATTATTTGGATGGATCAAGTTCCTCTGAATCGATGGAACATTTAAGTTCCAATGATCAATTCAGTTTCCTAACTGTAAAACGTTTGATTGGTCAAATACGTCAACAGAATAATTCAATTGTTTTCTTTTTGAATTGCGATCCAAATCCATTAGTTGATCGCAACAAGAGTTTCTATTATGAATCGGTACTAGAAGGACTTACATTGGTCCTGGAAGTTCCGTTCTCTATACGGTCGAAATATTCTGTGGAAGGGATGAATGAATGGAAGAGTTTCCGATCGATCCATTCAATATTTCCCTTCTTGGAAGATAAATTCCCGCATTCTAATTATATATTAGATACACGAATACCCTATTCTATTCATCCGGAAATTTTGGTTCGAACCTTTCGTCGCTGGATCCGAGATGCTCCCTCCTTGCACCCATTACGATCTGTTCTCTATAAATATCGAAATAGTCCAGATAATTTACAAAAATCAATTATTATCGACCCGAGAGTAAATACAAGATTCTTGCTGTTCCTGTGGAATCATTATGTCTATGGATGTGAATCCATTCTAGTTCCCCTTCTTAAACGATCCTTTCATCCACGATCGTTGTCTCATGGATCTTTCCCTGATCAAACTCATTTTGATCGAAAGATCAAACATATTATCAGAAATTATCGTCGAAATTCACTGAAAAGTATCTGGTCGTTGAAGGATCCTAGAATTCACTATGTTAGATATGCAGAAAGATCTATTATAGCTATAAAGGGTACTCATCTCCTAGTGAAAAAATGTAGATATCATCTTCCAATTTTTCGGCAATTTTATTTCCATCTTTGGTCCGAACCATATAGGGTATGTTCTCATCAATTATCCAAGAATTGTTCTTCTTCCTTAGGTTATTTTCTGAGGGTTCGGATGAAACCTCTTCTGGTCAGGACCAAAATGCTAGATGAGTTATTCATTACCGATCTTATTACCGATGAATTTGATCCAATAGTTCCGATTGTACCAATAATTGGATTATTGGCTAGAGAAAAATTATGTGACATATCAGGGCGGCCAATTAGTAAATTGTATTGGACTAGTCTAACAGATGATGATATCCTCGATCGATTCGATCGAATTTGGAAAAATATTTTTCATTACTACAGTGGATCCCTTGATCGAGATGGTTTATATCGTATAAAGTATATACTTTCACTATCATGTGCTAAAACTTTAGCCTGTAAACATAAAAGTACGATACGTGTAGTTCGGAAGGAATTAGGTCCAGAACTCTTCAAAAAATATTTTTCAAAAGAGCGAGAATTTTATTTTCCGGCTTTTTCATCGAAAGCAGCGGCCCGTTCACAGAGAGAACGAATTTGGCATTCAGATATTCCCCAGATAAATCCCCTAGCCAATTCCTGGCAAAAGATACAGGATCTTAAATCTTAAAATAGAAAACTTATTTTACCAATGAAATGCTCTTTGAGTCATTGCCTCGATTCAGAATCATTTTTCTTTTTCCATCCGAGAACTAAAATGATTAGGGAATAAATAAATAAATTACATGGGGAAAGCCGTGTGCGATGAGAATTGCAAGCACGGTTTGGGGAGAGATTTCTCGCTCCTTACTGATACTGAAGGAGCAGATAATCCACTCCATCCGACGAGCTCCGGGTTCGAGTCCCGGGCAACCCGGATCAAATTGATCCAATTGCGATAGGTACCTCTGTCCACTTGTTCCGGTTCTGGATCCAATAAAGTTCCTTTTCATATTCATTCGTTCCTATTCACAGGAAACGAACTATCGCAGGTTCTCTGGAAAGGTGATGAAGAATTAATTAATATACCACTCATATCAATTGATTCAGAATTCGGTTCCAGAATCGCATTGCACTTCGTTCGTTGTAGCGAACAAAAAAAATTTGATCTTCACTGATTAAATCCTATCCGTTCTCATTACAACACAACGGATCTCCCTGGAACCAGAAATCAATAATTTCATGTAGTAGCTAACTACAGATAGATCTATAGAGTGTGGAATATATGCAAAAAATATATAGTCTATATAAAATACATCTCTATACTATCAATATAGATAGATCAGTATATATCCCAACGGGATATATATTGAAATCCCATACCAAATATTGGTTGACATTGATACATGGATCATATTATACTGTCAAATAACAAGCCTTATGCTTGGGAGCCTCTGATGATTTTATAAACGAAGTTCTTACCATGACCGCAATTATAGAAAGACGCGAAAGCGCAAATTTATGGGGTCGCTTCTGCGACTGGATCACTAGCACCGAAAACCGTCTTTACATTGGATGGTTCGGCGTCTTGATGATCCCTACCCTATTGACCGCAACCTCTGTATTCATTATTGCTTTCATCGCAGCTCCTCCGGTAGATATTGATGGTATTCGTGAGCCCGTTTCCGGTTCTCTTCTTTATGGAAACAATATTATCTCTGGTGCCATTATTCCTACCTCTGCAGCCATCGGTTTGCACTTCTATCCCATCTGGGAAGCAGCTTCCGTCGATGAATGGCTATACAACGGGGGTCCTTACGAGCTAATCGTTCTACACTTCCTACTTGGTGTAGCTTGCTATATGGGTCGTGAGTGGGAGCTTAGCTTCCGTCTAGGTATGCGTCCTTGGATTGCTGTTGCATACTCAGCTCCTGTTGCAGCTGCTACTGCTGTTTTCTTGATCTACCCTATCGGTCAAGGAAGCTTCTCTGACGGTATGCCTCTAGGAATCTCTGGTACTTTCAATTTCATGATTGTATTTCAGGCTGAGCACAATATCCTTATGCATCCATTCCACATGTTAGGTGTAGCTGGTGTATTCGGCGGCTCTCTATTCAGTGCTATGCATGGTTCTTTGGTAACTTCCAGTTTGATCAGGGAAACTACTGAAAATCAGTCCGCAAATGCAGGTTACAAATTTGGTCAGGAGGAAGAAACCTACAATATTGTGGCTGCTCACGGTTATTTCGGCCGATTGATCTTCCAGTATGCTAGTTTCAACAACTCCCGTTCTTTACATTTCTTCTTAGCTGCTTGGCCTGTAGCAGGTATCTGGTTTACCGCTCTAGGCATAAGCACTATGGCTTTCAACCTAAATGGATTCAATTTCAACCAATCTGTAGTTGACAGTCAAGGTCGTGTAATTAACACTTGGGCCGATATCATTAATCGTGCTAACCTAGGTATGGAAGTTATGCACGAACGTAATGCTCACAACTTTCCTCTGGATCTAGCTGCTGTTGAATCTATTTCAATAGGCGGATAA